TACTAATTCAACTGTTTCATTTATGTCTAATAATACATAACTATTTCAAACTTTCCCTCACGGTACTTTTCACTATCGCTAAATTTATAATACTTAGCCTTAGAGGATGGTTCCCCTATATTCCAACAAGTTTACTCTCGTTGTACTTATTTTACTTTTCTAACAGAAAAGAAAAAAAATAATTTAACATACAGGACTTTTTTACCTTCTTTGGTTACTGGTGTGTATTATTGTTAAGTTTATTTTTTATTTAGGCTTTTCCGATTTCACTCGCCATTACTTTCGGAGTCTCGGTTGATTTCCTTTCCTTTCCCTAATGAAATGTTTTACTTCGGGAAGTTGAGATATTAAAGGTTTCCCTTAGGATCGCCTACATTTTTTGACATCAATTTTTTAATTGAAGATCACTCTACGAGTGAATTGTGGCTTTTGGACTTATGCCCTCCTTTTTTATAAATTTGCTAGTTTTTCCTTAATAACCCCTTTGAATTACTGTGTGATGTTATAACTATATTGTCATCGATACTTATATCTTTTTTTAGATATTATAAGAATAAACTTTAAAAATAAATAAGTAATTTATTTGATTCTTTTTATATTCCCCGATGTTTATTATTAAAAATTTAAATAAAGGTTATTTATGTAGTGGTCTAAAAAAATAAGTTAATCTATTATTTTATATATTAATACTTATTATTTACTAGTGTATTAATTACAAATTCAAAATTATTGTATTTAATTTTTAACTCCTTTAGTCATTTTAATTTTATTCGTGTAGATGCGGGAAAAGAATAATTACTTTGTATTTTAGCTGGTGCTTTAGGCCTATATAAAAAATATAGTGTCTATGCTCATAATTTGAGTAGATTTTATATTTATATTTATATTTATATTTATATTTATATTTATATTTATATTTATATTTAAGTATATTTTTAATAATAATGAAGGATATAAAGTAGAACCTATTATTAAAGATGGAGATGTAATATCTATTAAAATATAATAATAAAGGAGTTAGTATTACATTTAAAGATTTTTATTTATTATTAGTATAATCATTATTAAATTTAAGTCATACATTTAAATGTTAAGTTAAGGGTATTGAACCTATTCTTAGATCATCTGAATCATTATCTAATAATGAAAAATATTATTTAAAGATGATATTAGTCATTATAGTAAAGAAGTAAGAATAATTAAATCATATAATGAATTTGATAAAGAAATAGAAAACTATTACTTAATGGATTGTGTAGTTTTACATCAAGTATTAAGTAAATTTAGAGATCTAATTTATAATAAATTTGGATTACGTATTAGTGATTATCCTACTATTTCAAGTTTAAGTTTTGCTATTTATACACGAAATTATTTATCAGAATATAAAATTCCTTTAACTAAAGGACCAGTATTTTATTTTATTAAAGAATCATATACTGGTGGAAGTACTGATATGTATATACCTTATGGATCTAATATATATTGTATTGATGTTAATTCACTTTATCCTAGTGTAATGAAAAATAATTCATATCCTGTTGGTGTAATTAATGAATTCGCTGGAGATATTACTATATTAAATGATATTTATTGGATTGGAGATGCTACAGTTTCAACTAAGAGAGATTTAATTCATCCTTATTTACAAATTCATCAAGTAATTAAATCTGGATATAGAACTATAAGTCCTAATGGTAATTTTAATATGAAAATACATTCTCCTGAATATTTAAATGCTATTAAAGATTATAATATTATAATAAAAAATGGTTATTTTTTTAATAAAGAAAATATATTTGAAAAATTTGTAGATGATTTATATGCCTTAAGAATTAATTATCCTAAAGGTGATACTATGAATTTTACATGTAAATTAATTTAGTATTCATTATATGGAAGATTTGGAATGAAACCTATTATAACAAGACAAGAATTTATGAATACTAAAGATTTTAAAATATTTGAAAAAGTTAATATTTTAGAAGAAAATTTATTTGTGATTTTGGTTTGTTTTATTGGATTAATATTTTACTTACATATGAATATAAAAAGGGGGTAAAGTATAATTAAATAATATTATATTCCATTAATAGTAAAACTAAATTAGTAAAGAATATCATAATTACAATTAATATAGCAGATATATTTAAATACATAAAATAATATTTTTGTATATTTAATCTATATTGTATATATTTTATATTCTTGGAAATCTTTGTTCTAATTTAAATTTTTCTATAAGAATATTTCCATACCGGCCTAATAAAAATGAAATACCTAAAGACATTAAATTAAAAGATGCAAACATATTAAAACATAAAATTATAGTAATTTTATCCCAATATGAAGGAATATTAAATAAATAATCAATACCTTTATAAAAATTTAAATCTAGTAATTTAGATTTATTATTTATAAAATCCAGAATCATACTATTTTGATTTTGAATACTTTCTAATTGTTTGTTTTGTTGATTATTTGACTCTAATAATTGGTCTTGAGCTCTTTTAGCTTTGTTAGAAGTATATAAGGCATAAACAGAAGAAGCTGCACCTACACCTGTACCAACAACTTTTACTCCTTTTTTTAATTTACCTAATAAATTAGAACCATTATTAGCAGGATTAGTTGCATAAATAATAAATAAAGTTGTAAACATAATATTTGTAATTTTTAACTGTTAATTAATTTTTGATTTTTTATATTTTATATATAAGGTTATATTTAAGAAGATATTTTTATGTTATAAATTAAAATTATTATTTATTCCAATAAATAGTTTAGATAGTTTTAGAAAAATAGTAGAGAGTTACCTTCTTTATATTATTTTTTTTTTAGAAAAAGAACTTTATAACATAAATTTTTTAATTTTTTTGTTATTTTTTATAGGTACTATTCCTCTATTAAAAAACCAACGACCATGTAATAATAAGGGAGACGGGTACGGTTTTATTTTTATTTATAACTAGTTATTGATCTTTATCAGAATCGAACTGATACTAGCTTCTTGAAGGGGAGCTGTACAACCTTTATACTAAAAGACCTTAAATTTATTCATTAAAATAAATTTTATTTATATAGCGAATATTGGAATCGAACCTAATCTAACAGGTCATGAGGCTGTTGTGCTAACCTTTACACTATATCGCTTATTTATTTTTTATTATATATTTTTATTTATTTTTTTACACTATCTTTGAAACAATACGAACAAAGAGACTCGAACTCTTAAGGAATTACTTCCACTCCTGCTTAAGAGGAGATTGTTTACCAATTTCAACATGTTCGTTATAACTATTCATTAAAATATACTTTCTTTTAAAAAAAAAAATAAAATATAACTTTCAATATTAATTTTATACTGCTATATCATTTTTGTTTTGTTAAGGCGTCAAGAGGAATTGAACCTCTGAAATAAGTATTAACAGTACTCCGCAATTACCACTCTGCCATGACACCGGTATTACAAATTATAATTTTATAATTTACAGTATAAATATACGGTAGGCGCGATTCGAACACGCTATATATCTCCTACCCAAAAGGAGCGACGAGCCAATTTGTCATCTACCGTTTATTAAAAATATTTTTATTCTAAGTACTCTTTTAATTTAAAATAATTGAAAGAGATAGAGGAGGGCTTTTGTATGCCAATTTGTCATTTTATTTATTATTTATGTTTATATTGTATATATTTTTTAGAATAGCGCTCTATCAAATTATAAAGTAATAAATAATTTAAAGCCAATCAAAGGTTTTATTAAAAAAGATAATTGATAGAAATATTAAATTTGATTTTTTATAGTTATTTTGAATGTACCTAAATTATTAATGTCTAATAATTCATCTCGGAATGTAATTAAAGGTTTATTATTTAAAACATATTTTACAATCATAGTATGTTTATCAAACTTAACATGATACTGAGCACTAGAACGGTGTTTATATACTATTGCTTCTTTGCATTCTAATATAAATTGAACATCACCCCATTGAAATAAATCCATAGTCATTGGAAAATTAAAACTATCATTTTAATAATTCAGGTTTATATCTTAAATTTTCAGATCTATTTATTTTAGATTTGGTGATTTTTAAACTATTATCAATTAATTTATAATTAAAATGGATTTCTGTAATACTAAATTGAGCGTAATTATTACTTTTAAGTATCCAATATTCATTAAAAACAGAAAGTAATTCATTCTTATCCAATTTATTAATTCTTTGCATTGTCGAAATAGTTCTACATAATTTATCTTCCGTTTGAATTTTGAAGATTATTAATAGATATTGATTATTAGACAATTCATTAAAAATTGTATTTATAAAACCATTTATTGCTAAATCAATATCATTTTCTGTTAAGATATTATTTGTACATACGTATTTATATGTATACCATTTATAGGGTACAATTTGTTGTTTTTGTGAGATGTTCATTTTGTTATTTATAATTATAAATTAACTATAAATAGAATAATTAAACCATCATATCCTCTATCAAAATATGTGGTAGTAGGTTAAATAAGGGAGGGGGAAGTTTAATCTATAAATAATAAGTTAAATACCATATAGATTATAGAAAAAATACCCGAAGATAATATGGTATAAAATATATATGGATTTTCCTTATAATATTCTAAAAAGTTATTTCTAATTAATAAACTAGAAGTACTAATAATAATGATTAATAATACGAATAATTTATTAGGTAAAATATACCCAGTATTCAATTTATTAATTCTATAATAAAAGATTAAAAATTATTAAATAATGTTTTCATAAATATTATGAGGGGGAATAAATATATCATATTGAATATATTTAATAAATAAGTTGAAGCAATAGTTTATTATTAATTTAAATTAAATTAAATTATAAATTATCATAATTAATAATATAGTTATAATCCAAAATATTTCATATTTAACAAAATAAGGGAATATTTTAGTTCTAATATCAATAATTTTATCTAACCAATAATATCTTCCTTTTAATTCAAATTTTTCAATTAAATAATTACCTAAATACATTGTAAATATTCCTATTAAACCCCAAACAATTAATATTATTCCACCATAGTTAATAATAATATCTGTGTCAACATTATTTAAAACATCACTACTAATTTCTATAAATGAATTTCCTCTTCTGCTATTAATAATTATTTTATTAATTTCATCAGTAATTCTTAATGAATCATCTAATATATATATATTTATTATTGAATAAATCATATTTAATACTATACAACTAGTAATTAATAAAGCAATATATTCAAATTTATTATCATATTTAAACATATCTCTAAAAAATTTTCCAAATATACCTTTATTTGAATAGTATACTAAACATGAAGCAAGAATAATATTAATTGAACATAATGTTAAAAATTGAAATAAAATAACATTCATAAAAAAAAAATTAAATTAAATAAACAAGAATAGGATTAATTTAACCCAATATAATTCCTATCATTATAAATTGGGATATTGAAAACACTTGGATACCCTCCTTAAGAGGGAGACACTCAACCAATCGAGTTCTGCTTCCTTAGGAGGGGGTCCCAAATTGTTTATTTATTAAAGTATTAGTATCAAATATTATCGGCGGGCCTGAAAATAAATAATATGTTTTAAGTTTAATAATCATGTTTAATTAATCGAAACCTGATTTAAGTTAAATTTACCTAATAAAGGAGGGTTCGGTATAACGGTATAACATAGCACTAGATCACTAGATAGAACATAGAAAGTTTTTGTTTTTTTTAAATAGGTGTAAAACCGTTTTCTCTCATATTATTAATAATTTGAGTATGAAATTTATTTAAAAAATCTTCATTAGTATATAACTTAGCAAATTCAATTTTAACTATTTCAGATAAACTTTCCATATTATTTGGATGAGTACCAAAACAATCATGGACTGTAATTATAGATTTATTATATAATTTATTCATTTTAATTATGACATTCATTAAATGACTAGCGTCCAATGAGTGAATAATATTAGGAATAATAGCATTGGATTGTTTTTTGTGATCTAATTATCAGAATATTCATTTAAAATTGCTACTTTATGAGACAGTCTGTATTTAGATTTTCCTTTTAATTTTCTATAAAATTGCACAATCTTAATACCATTAGGACTAATCCAATCAATAGGTATATCCAACTTATTCATAATATTAGTAATATCTCTAATATATTGATATAAACATTTTATTAAAGGATATTTTTTAAATAAGGTAGCATCTATTATTTTAGCTATTTTAAATAAATCTACTTCAGTTAATAAACAATATTCCCCTTTTACAATAGAAGGAACTTTGTAAAAAGTTATTTTTCTATCTCCAATAGATTGTTTGTAAGATGTGAAATGTTCAAGCAATTGTCCAAAAATTCCATGTGTAGTGACACTATAAGTTTGAGTCATAATCGGTCTCTTTAAAACATTTCTAGGTAAATTTACATCTCTTAAATTTATATATTTTACATCATCAAAACTTGCTTTTCTAATATCTTCATTAATAATATTAGCTAATTTACTATAAATATCTGCTACATGGTCTTTATCAGACTGTTCACTCAGATTAACTTCTCTAGATAGTTCTTCATCTCTCATTATTCCAGCTAAATGTTGTATTCCTTTTGAAGTAGCATCAAAGAATATAGGCAATTTAACTATGTATTTAGGATCTTTTTCTAATTCAATTAATAATAAACTTAAAGCAGTAAATTTAAACTTATCTTCGGCCTTAACTATAAAATCAGGTTAAAAACTTAATATTTTAAATTTATTTTCTTCTACCCATTTTATTCTTTCGTGAAAATTTTTTTTACTAATACCTTCAAAATTATAAACATTAGCAATATAAATATATAAATTTCTTAATCCAATTTCAGTTAAAGGTTCACCTTCTGCGAATTGGATAATAGCTGTAGAAAAGTCATCACCTTGGTAATTTAAATAATAGCTATCAGTATATATTCTTCCTCTAGCCTTTAATGGAATATAGAATTTCTTATCACGAAGAATATAAGCTTGACCTAATGTAATTTCATAGGATTTTTTATCATCTTTATCTTCTTTACTAAATAAGAAATCTCCTTTTCCTTCATAAATAAAATCTAGTAATAGAGAATTTATTTCAAAAGGTATACTACTCATAATATTTATACTTTCATATAATACTTCTTTATTTAGTAATTCATGTTTTCCATCAGCTGATTTGTTAATTAAAGGATTTTTAATTAATGAGTTATTTAAGTAACCTCCAAAGTTAGCATCTGACCATTTATTAGGTTTGCAAAGCATGGGGGAAGAATGTGGATTAATAATAACAGTTTTATTTACTGCATCAATATAAAAACCACTAAATTTTATTCTAGTCGGTTCTGATAATTCTAAGCCTTTTGCAACATCGAAATCTTTTTCAAATAGAGGAATAGGATAACCTAAAAAGTAATCCAAGAAATAGTCTCCGAGAAATAAGATATCTTTTTCTAGTAAATTATAACTAGAACAGAAATTTTCATAAGAATAATATTTATCATCTTCTGGAATTTCACTAACTATAATACTATTATTATTTTTATAATTATTTCTCTCTCTTAAGTAAATATTTGTTAAAACAGTATTACCAATTTTTTTATTATACTTGAATGAGACAACCTTTTAATTACAGAGTCAACCCCTATTAGATAAGCAATCATGAATGCTTCTTTATAGTCTATTAACATTACTAGGTTATTGTATTTATTTCTAGTAAATTTATTAAATAATTTATCGTGAAATCGGTTCATTTTTAAGCTATTATTAGCTTCAACTATACTTAGGGTTTTACTTATGTTATTATAGAGATTATTCTCATCTACTCCATTTAGACTTTTATTTAATTCTTGGGAGATAAAATGATTAACATTACTTCCAGGTCTTTGAACTAAATTTACTTCTGTATTCAAAAATTCTTTCATTTGATTAATCCAGTAATTTTCAATATAGCTTTGAGCTTGTTCAGGCTCTGAAATTTTATCCACTTCAACTTTCATATCTGATAAGAAGTTTTGCAAAACTGAACTTCTTTTTATTAAGTTATTTTTTTTAACAATTCAGGATAGTAATTTGTTGTATTTACTGGTACAATACTACTATAATTTCTTTTACCTAAATTCTTACCAATACTAGTCAAACTTCTCGTACTAATTCTATTTACACCACTATTTATTGTAGTAATAGCTGGTTTATTTTCTAATAATTTATCTATTTCTAGAATAAATTCAGAAAATTGAGAATAATATTGATCTTCCAATTTAAATAAAAATCTATCCGGTGTAAAATCATATAAGTAAAAATTTAAAAATCTTAAATCGCTTACTAATTTACTAGGATTATGTAAATTAAAAATTGAAAACAATTGATGATAAGTATTGTACACGTCTCTAAAATTTTTAGTTACTTTATTATCATAATTTTTGTAAGAATTTATTGAAATAGCATATAATGCGTTTCTATATTCTTTAAGTATTCTATCTACATTTAAACTGGAATCATTATCATCATATTTGTCTAAACCTAGTTTATATTTTATTAATTCTAATTGAATTTCGTTCAATTTTATTTCCCCATTTTCAAAAGCCAAAAGTTCTCTGCTCAAATCTTCCATATCTTCATAACTACATTTTTTCCATTCCATTCTATCAAGTTCAAAAGATTTTATTCTTTCCATAGAATCAATTAATCTTACTTCTAGGGGAGAAATAAGATGTCTTTTAGTATGGCTACCTCCACAAACCCTTATATCTGAAACATTGAACAATATTCGAATCATTTCCCAAGTAGATTTATGGAATATAAATAAAGTACTATGATAATTTTCTAATATTTGTGGATTATCACATAAAGTTTTCTGAAAATTATCATAAGTAGTAGAAATAAAACTATAACCTTTATAATTTCTAATAGTTGTTGGATATTGACCAAAAGTAACTTTAACTATAGTAGTAATTAGGGAATACTTTGGCCTATTTATAAAATAATCTGTATGCATAGGAAACCCTTTAAAATAATTATATAGTAATATTAAAGCAGTTGTAAGATTTACATTTTTTCCCCAATCTGAATATATTCCTTTACAATGATATTCTTTAAGTTGTTGGAACTGTATATTTGTATCTTTTTCCGTAATTAAATCTTTATCCAGAGTCCAATTAGATGGAGCTAACATAAGGTAAAAATACTCACTTTGGTATTTAGGATTATTACTATTAAATAAATTTTTATTTGGTTCAATAGCCAGGCTAGAGTTTTTAATTAAATAACTTAATAAGTTTTTAAGGTTAATTAACTTACTTCTACTTAGATTTAAATCTATTAAATTTTTATTAAACATATACACAGGTTTTTAATTTATAACAAGAATAGGTATTTCTTCACCTATCAAGATACTCCTACATAAAATACTACTAATATTTTAAATAGAATAAGTACGAATTATTATTCGACGTTAAGCCATCCTGGATTCGAACCTGGATCTATAATTTTATTGCTCTACCTATTGAGCTAATAGCCTGGGGTTTTCAAAATATTCTTTAATTCATGAAATTTTAATATATCTATTAGATATATCACTTAATAATCTATCTACTTCTTTTCGAACTTCAGGATGAGTATAATTATTATATGGATAAAAAAGCTGGTTTTCATAATTAAGTAATTTTAATAAGTTAATATTTTCTAAATTTAATTCTATAGTACCTGTAGTATTAAATTTATATGATAAATTAAAATCTCTTTTCAATATATCTATTAACACTGGTTCACTTATAATTTGTTTCCATTCACTAAGTAATAATAAGTATTCATTATTAATTTTATATTTAAATTGGTCAACACTGTCTACTAAATCTATTCCTATAATCTTATTATTATTATATAACACAATTAATTTAAATCCAAATACATTAAATTTATAAATACCATCATTACCCATATTAATAATACCTTCTCATCATATTGGTTATGAAGCAAGTATTTTATACTGGCATCCACAAAGTTTTTTAACAAAAAGGGGGTCTAAAATATTAACCCATATTCTACTAATAAAAATAAAATATTAGTAACAAAAGTAATTAGTACGATTAGGATAGCTGAGACTGTTATATATGTAAAATAATATTTTTGTAAAGATAATCTATATCTAAAAAATTTTTCTAGTCGTGGGTATTTAGATTGTAAATCATATTTATCAATAATAAAATTTCCATACCGACCAAATAAAAATGAAAGAGCTAATGATAATAAATTAAAGGATGATAGAAGGTTAAAACATAAAACAATGGTAACTCTATCCCAATATGAAGGAATATTCCATAAATGATCTAGTTTAAAATCTAAATTAAGTAAATTAGATTTACTTAATTCATCAAGTTTACTAGAAATGCTATTAAGAACTTTAGTCTGATCATCTATTTTCTTAGTCTGATCATCTAATATTTTAGTCTGACTATCTAATTTATTAGTCTGACTATCTAATTTGGCACTAAGATCCTTTACAGTTTCATTAGTTTGTTCTAATTTACTGTTAAGTTCAGCTTGTGCTTCTTCATTTTGTTTAGAACTAACTAAAGCATAAACAGAACCAGCAGCACCTATACCAGTACCAACGACTTTCGCTCCTTTAGCTAATTTTCCTAATAAATTAGAACCGTTATTAGCAGGATTAGCCGCATAAATAATAAGTAAAGTTGTAAACATAATATTTGTAATTGTTTTTCTTGTAATTAATTTTTGATTTATTATATTTTATATATAAGGTTATATTTAAGAAGATACTTTTAAATAATTTTATTGATTTTCATTCATTTTTAAAGTTTTTATTAAAATATATAAATTTTATCCGAAAGTAAGTAGGTAAGTGCTATGTTAATTAATATAAAATTGGATTTAATCTATTTCTCGGATTGGGGGGAGGGTCCTTTATTAATTTACCAAATAAAATAACATAAATTAACTTCTAACCACAAGTCTTAAAATATTTTAAGGATTAATATAAATTATATTAGTAATAATTAAGTAAGAAACTAGAACATTCAATTAGATTTAATGTTCAAATGAAGGAGAGGTGATATCGAAGTATTTACCAAGGATTATTTAAATCTAATCCACCTGGCGTTACTGTTGAATCACTACCAGAACTAATGCTGCTTAGTGCCGGACTATGAGGAAGTGGTACTTCTGCAGGTTCTGTAGGTAAACCGATATTAGAATTTGTAGGTAAAGAAATATTATCTGGACCTACGGGAGGTTTACTTACAAAGAATGATTTAAGATAATTATAACTAGAACTAATTCCATGATTAAGAGTATCAGCAATACTTCCAATATAAGAAATATTTTTAATATATCTATAAGTTATGTGTATTTATTGAAATTAAATTCCATAAATATAAAATATAATATTATACTTGTGCACTATAAACCCTAATCTACTATTTTTTTTTTTTAATAAATTAAGTTAATGATATAAGGGGCCGCAAATATTTTTATTACTTAAAACTTTTTCACTCTGAAATATATAGCTAATATAAATATACTAATATTTTTGTTTACACTATATAAATATATAATAGTAAATATTAAATAACTTAAACTTAATAATTTATAGGGGGAGCTAAATTATCAATTGAAAAAACTAGTATTCAATTAAAAAAAACTACTATAAATTATTTTTAAATTATAATAGCTTAAATAAAATAATTATATTTTTGATATAATTATATAAATTATGGGGATTAATAATAATAAAACCTAGCTTATGATTATACGAGGTAAAACTAAATTAATAGTTTATTTTTAGAGAATATTTATCTAATTATAGATATTAAACATAAAGAATAAGTAAAATTAGAGTAACAGCAACAAAGAAAAATAAAATAAAAAGATATAATAGCAAATCATTTATGATAATAGCCATTATAAGTGATTTGTCATTATTGTTAAATTGACTTATTTCGTAAAGATTGTATATTTTTTTACTTATAGATGAAGGAATATACTTATTTAAAATAGGTCTCTCACTATATCTACTAAATTTATTTATCAGATATATTTCTAAAGCATCATTAAATATAAATAATAGAAAAAATAAAATTAATAATAATTTTACTTTTAATATGTTTAATTTAAGAAAATTTATATAAAGTAAATATAAATTATTTAGATAAGGGTAAGATATATAAATAAAAAGAGGTATTAAAATAAAAAGTATGATAAATTTAACAAATAAATTTAATTTTTTAAAATACGTAAATAAAAAGACTAATAAATTGATTAAAAAATTTTTCATTTTATTAAAATTATTTTTGACCGTTAATACGATCGTAAACAAGACATATTTTATAAATATATCGAGTAGGTTTAACCAAAAAGTTGTTTATGTTTTATAAATATTATATTTTTTTTTTATTAATGGAGGATACACCTCGAACATTCATTAATTAAAATTAATGTACTCTTTTAAAAAAATGCATATACTTAAATAATTTCCATATAATGCAGAAAGATAAGATAAAAGCAAGAATAATATAAATAATAATAATAATAAATGAGCTAGTATTATACCATATTCAAATGGAAGTTATCCACCAAAATTAAATATTTGATAAAAAAGATCAGTAATATCATTCCATGTAGGTAATACGTCACAAAATTCTACTAAATTTTTAGTAGTGTTATCTTTAATATTTGCTGCGGCTTCACTTAACTGTTCTTGTAACTGAGCATTTTGTTTACTCAATTCATTAAGTTTATCCATAGTTTCAGCCTGATTATCAGCAATTTGTTTACTTAATTGATCAACTTGTTGATCAATTTTGTTATTAAGTTTTTGATTAGATTTAGAAGCTCTATGTTGGCCATAAACACCAGTTGCTAATGCGCCAATACCAAAAGCTGTAACTCCTATAGGAATTTTAGGAACTCTCATAATATTTGTAATTTTTGGATATTAAATCTATCGTTCAGAGACATCTTGAATATAATACCGTAGTGAATATCCATACTTTTAAAAATAATTAATCTCTTAATAATAATTATAGGGGATTTAATAATATTTAAATATTTAGATATAATTTTAAAAATTTTTTAATATAAAAAATAAATTTTTTAAGTAAATTATTTTCATATTTTAAAACATAGATTGTAGTTGGAATATATCGATTATTTATTAAATGTTTATGAGGATTGAATTTAATAGAAATATTAATAGATTTACTTATTATTCTTAATTTTATTAGAGATCTATAAAATCTTGAATCAATAGTTTTAGTTAACTCAATTCCATTAAATAAATTAATAATTTCGTTAAATTATAAAGAATTTCTAGTTATACCTGCTCAAACTGATTTTTCAATTCTATTTAAATTAGAATCTAAATACCAGTAAGCATACTAAATACACTGATAGTATATTTACAAGTGTACCTTAGCCTAATGAATTAATTAATACGGATTTAGGTCTTATGAAAGATAAGGGAATTATTAAACAAGAAAACTCGTCCTATTAGAGGGGCAAAAATTTTAGTAAAAAAAAGGATTAAAAAAATTTATGTCCAATAGAAACAGTAAAACTAAAAGATCCTCTTTTATTTTTCTGAGTTAATCTAGCTGTAGTCACAAAATTTGATTTACTTCTAGCTAAACTACCATATTGAATTTTTTTAACTGTTCTTCTAGGAACAATTTTTCCTCTTATAAGTCTACCACCTAATTTAATATTAACCCCAGTTAATATAGTAGAAAATTTAGATATTTTATTATTATTATTTCTAAAAAATATTTTTTTAGATTGATATTTTAAAAATTTACCTACAATTCTACTAAAAGAATTTCTTCTCAATAAACCTAATTTACCTAAAATCTGAACTAAAATATTACTATTATTACTTACCGAATATAGTTGAGTTAATTCTAAATTTATTGGTTTTTTAAATATTTTACTTAGTTTACTAGATAAACCTTGTAATTTATTTTTATTTAACTCTAAAAAATTTTTATTAGCTAATTTGTTATTAATAACTAAAAAAAATAAATTTATAATAACATTTTTAGGAGTCACATAAAAACAAGGTGTACTTATTATACTAGACATTTCAAAAAAAGAATATTCTAAAATTTTAGAAATATTATTATTTAAAATTTTTGTATTTAAAGTTTTAGAATTAAATTCATATAAAATACTTTGATTTTTAGCTAATTCTATATCTAAAGTAGTAAATAATTTTAAATATTTTTGAATAATAGTTTGCATTTCCATATTATTATATTTTTTTGGAGATACACTTAACATATCTACTTTGGTATAATAACTAGATTTACTTTGAATTTCTTCTTTATTTTGGATTATTTTTGAATTTATAATAAGAGATTCTTTACTCCCGTAGAGAGCTAATTGTTGTTTACTATATTTGGCTATTTCTATCATAGGGTATTTATCTATACTTTCTCTTTTTAAAGTTGTAGCTTTAAAATTATTAGATTTTAGTGTAGATAAATCTATAGTAGAATAATGATTATTTATCGGTAAAAAAGATTTATAGTTATCCATTTATTTTAAATTTTTTATTTTTTTAATTGTAGTTATTATTTTTTAAACATCTCATATAGCTATTAATATAGCTACTTTATTTATCCATTATACTTTATGTAATATACCTACGTTTTACTTTCTAGACATATAAAGGTTAGAAAAAATATAATGTTTAATATAAAGACACTATTTATATTTAATAAATAAAGTTTTAAGCTAAAATAGTTAAATAGGTAGAATACTTTATTTTAAATAATTAATGTGTCCTTACTCAATATAAAGTATTTCTGATTTAGCTTTAATTAAAAAATAAGTATATTTTAATCGGCAATAATTAACTTTCTGAATTACAGAGATTATATACACTACTTAAAATTTTAGGAACTAAGCCCTTTTATTTCATTATTTGATATTAATTAATCTAATCTAATAATTAAAAAAGTATTTATATTAGATCATTTAAAAGTAACTGAGATGCTGTACGCCAAGAGGCTAAAAAAATTAAATTGTTTAAAGTAGTTTTGTATTGGTATGGTATATTTGGTATACAGAATCTATAAAGATTAAGTTATATAACCATTCATATCATCTAGGTCATTGCGATGTACAACTATAATGACCAATATAAATAGTATTATCTAATTTTAGAATAAAAAAGGTTAGATTTAATACCAACATACTATTAATGTAGCTTGATAAGAATATAATATCTAATTAAATGAAAAAAAGTCAATAATAAAAAAAAAAGAGATTATTGATACTTTTAAATTTTTTTAAAATATATAGTTTATTATCAAATAAACTGATTAATATTCTAGGTGTATAGATTTGTGCAAGACAGTACAGATAAAGTAAGTAAAGAACCCGTCCAGTTGTTTATCCATATATAAAAGTTACGGAAAAAAAAAAAGAGATTATTGATAATAAAGTTTTGTAAAATATATAGTTTTTTAACAGATAAGCTGCCTACCTAGACTAGTCCTATATAAGCAATTAGTTTTTAATTGGATAACCATCAAACTTAAGAGCTACTAACATCTTTAGAACAAATGCAAAATTTTTGAGAGTAACCTTTGGATATTACAAAGTTTGACAGATCATTGACCGGGCATAAATCTAAAAGTGCTAAAATCGCATGATTAACGTAAATTAAAAGGACAAATTGATATAGTAGATCCTGTTCACAATTTACCTAATGTTAAGTAATTTACAATAAAATCTTTATTTTCTTATTATCATTATTTTAAGGATGCTCATATAAACAATAGAAAGGGAAAACCTGAATATGGTTATTAAGCTTACAAAAATAAGTAAAATAATTGTATTGTAAAACACTATCCGATTAAATTATAATCATTCTAAGCTAATCTTATTGTATCTGTAAAATATAATGTCTACTGCTTACTTAGCAGTATATTATAATGCTGTAACTCCACGTTCTAAATAAACCATTTCCTTTCGTAAAGTAATCTATGTTTTAAAGATATTTTATACTTTAGATCTGATGAAATATATGTAAAAATAGTATACTAAGATGCTTAGAAGTAGCTCCAGTCTATGGAATAGTGTCTCCTCATTTCTACATACTATTATAAAAAAAAAGTAAAGGGGGGGGGGGGGGGGGGGTTAGGTATTTCTACCTAATTAATTCAATTAAAAAATAATTAATAAATACGTATTATATATTATATAATAAAGTACTTACAGATAAATGAAGAGAGTCTAAAATAACATTAGGGAATATACCTAATAAAATAGTAGGTATTAGTAAAGCTATTAATAAATTAAATTCTAATCTAGAAATATCTTGAATAGGTTTTAAATGAGGAGAGTATAATCCATATGATAATCTATTATATAAATATATAGAATAACAAGCAGAAAATACAATACCAGTTGCCCCTAAAGCAGCTATAATAGGACTTTTATTCCATATACCAATTAAAGATAATTGTTCCCCTAAGAAATTTAAAGATAGAGGAATACCAGTATTAGCTAAAGTAAAAATAAAGAATAAAATAGTAAATACAGGCATAAATGTTACTAATCCTCTCATGTAATGAATAATTCTTGTCCCAGTTCTTTCATAAATGATACCACCTACACAAATAAATAAAGCAGGAGAAACAAAACCATGAGCTAAAGATAATAAAATAGCACCTTCAATACCTTGAATACTATTAGAAAATAAACCTAAAATAACTACACTCATATGAGCTATACTAGAATAAGCTATTAGAGATTTAGTATCTTGTTGTATTATAGTAGCTAAAGATGAATAAATTAAAGTAACTACAGCAATAGTTTGCACTAATGGACCAAAATAATGAGAAGCATCAGGTAATAAATTAATTAAAACTCTAATATACATGGCTACCAAATTTATCTTGCAAATTGTCTGATTCTTGTGGTATTCATACCACTTTTGATTAAACTTATTTTTTTTAATCCATCTATTTGAAGATGTTTTTTTTCTTTAACTAATTTACTCACTTTACAAAAATCCAGAAAATCTAAAAATTTGTTTCCCAAAATAGGATATTTAATAAAGAATGGGATTATTTTAGTGTCAATGTCTGCAAATTTTCTAACTGTTAAATTAAAACAATTATTATTTTTATACAATTTACCGCAATTAAAATAATTAATTAAACTACACAATAATAGTTCGTCTCTAGCGTGTTGACTTATCATAATTCTTAAATTTACTGAATATCCGATTTGATTACTTTTGCTTCTATTAATATCAACTATAAAACAAGCTTCTCCCGAGGAAGCCAGCCAATGAGGATCTGGTATTTTATAGTAAGAAATTTTATCTTTTGCTTGGGCTTTAATATCTGTAAAATGAGCTTTTAATTCAGGTGATAATCCTAAATTCATTGAACATTTAATTGAAACTAATTTTTTTATACCCTCTAAAGATAAATGTTCTTTTTGTACAATAAGAATATAAGCAAGCTTAAATAATTTGTAATCATGGTATTTATTAGTTATTAATGGAAACTTATCAAAATGATCTATAATTTTTTGCATATCATTATAGGATCTTACTGAGTATTTTAAAGATGTTTTCCCGTGACCTGTTATTCCTCCTACACAGAAATATTTTTGAATTTGCTCTAATATATTTTTATCTTTTTCATGTAAAGAAATTTGAAAAACTAAACTAATTGACCAACCGGTTTTAGAATTAGCTTTTTTATAAATATAAAGCCCAAAACAACCTTCAGCATCTGTGAAGCCTGTAACAAACCAAGGTTCTAACTTATTTATATTAACATCTGTCTTTAAAAACTGCTCAGGTAAAATAGAAGGATTATAACTTTGAAGTAAGTTTTTACACTGTGAATCGCTACTAAAATTTTTTGCTGTCCTATCAAAGGAGGCAGGTATAACAATTTGTTTAGAAGGGATTTTGGTTTGATAACGACTTTCGCCGCCCATTAGAGTACACCTTAACTTTGGAGAAATTCCAAAGCAACTACCGTCTACTCGTTGCTCTTTTACAACCAAATTGGCTGACTTAGATCCGCGATAACCCATTTCATTTTCAATCATATCCTGACTTGTTACCATACCCAGGTAATTATTCTGGCCACTCGTAACCTTTAGACTACGGCTTGGTATCAGGACCTTTAGGGCGTCCCCGGAGTTTGATAGTTTATCGGCACATATTTGTGTTTTCCCAATACACAAAGCACCATAAGTAGCAAATTTTAAAATAGTTCCAGCTAGTAAAATAGATCCAGCTAAAGGACTATCAGCATGAGCTCTATAAAGCCAACCAGTTAATGGCCATAATGGAGTTTTAACTGCAAAAGCTAAGAAAAATGCTCAGGGTTAGGCCTTCTATCATTTCAGATACAGCTGGCTTATCTTCTCAATATGAATACAATTGTATACTGTCCTGAGGACATGGTATTCATATCTTATTTAGCGGTTAAACTAAAATCCGTCACCGGTGAACCGGACCATTTCTTCTAATCTCATATAACAATTTTATTGTTACTTAGACGATCATGTGGCGTATGGCCTCTACGCTTTTACAATGATAGTTTCCCGTCATTGACTTAGTTCGACGATATTCTTAAAGTAATTACTTTTTCTCACTTTAAGAGGTCTCTCGAGTTTGCCACTCAGAAATAATTCATAGTAATAAAATCATTGTTCTTTAAATTTATTGGGAATCTACACCTATTTTATATCTCATACTACTACAAATATATGGATTTATTAAAGGTCTAAGTTTTTCCATAGATTTACTTGAAATATAAATAGTGGGTTGATTTCTTTGCATATGTAAACTACATTTTAAGTTAAATTTATGGATTAATATACTAATAATAAATACACATTCTTTAACGGTAAATGATTGAGTTTGGAGAGTAAGACCTTTGTAAACTTTAGTACCATCACCCATAATCCAATGGGCTAATGCTTCATAAGTTAACATATTATATAAATCTAAAGGCACTACTTTTTTCCCTTCTTGGTAAAATATATTATACCATTCGGTAAAACAAGGATAAACTCTAGTAGCAAACATGACCGAGGTAAATTTCTTTCCTCGAATATTTGTTTTAGTGGTACTAGGTAGTGATCTACAGTAATGAGAAAATTTAATATAAACTAACCAAAGATACTCAAAATTAGTTTGTTTTAGGCAAAATAAAGTTTTACCAGATTTATTTTTATATAACCAACCATCTGACAAAAGAACTCCTAATATAATAGATTGTAAATGCACAGGAATTTGACACATTTCTCTAAGTTTTGAGGAAAAACCTTTATATTTAAGGGTAGAGCCCAAAGAAGTGGGCGACAAATAAACTACTAAGCTTTTACATAATCCATTATTTAAAGTGCTATTACTTGAATGAATTAATCTGTTGGTCATATCAATCTTGCTGAAGGATAGTGACAACCATAAAATTTTTTGACTTTCTAAGCTTATTTCATTTAAGGAGATGAATTGGAAATCTGTAGAACCTACATAACTATATATTTGAAGTATAGCTAATAACATAAATAGAGAACCAGCTAATGTGTATAAAAAGAATAATAGTGCACTTCTAATTCTATTTACCCCTGATCCATATACAATAATAATTATAAATAGTATAGGTAAAACACTTTCAAAGAAAATATAAAATAAAAATAAATCTAAAACTACAAATAATGCAATTTGTAAAGTTTCTAATATTAAAAAAGATATTAAAAAATATTTTAAATTTTTATAAATATTTTTATAATTTGATAGTAAAGCTATAGGTGTTATAAATGTTGTTAGTAACACATAATATAATGAGATACCATCTACTCCTATATTTAAATGACAAAAGCTTAATTCATTAAATTCTAATATAAATTGATAATCACTTACACTAGAATCAAATTGAATCCATAATAATATTGATATAAATAAGTTAACCAGAGATGTTGAAAGAGCTATTACTTTCATTTTTTCTTCATTTTTACGGTTATTTTCTGGAATTAATAATAACAACAAAGACCCGATTAAAGGCACAATTAACAATGATACAAGCATAATTAGATTTTAAAAAGAAATAATCATTTTTATAAATGAACTAATAATTTTTGTTTTTTAAAAATTTTTTAAATTTATATAAGTCTGAATATGATATATAATCATAAGGAATAATTTTAATGTTCTTGGAAAGGGCACATGGATACTGACCAAAGAGAGATAATACTTAAAAAGAGGTATATTCAATTATACAAAAGTATAATATTTTAATAATACACTATTCTGTCTTTAAAGGGGATGTCTTAGTATTTATAAAGTTTTTTATAAATGACTATTTATATTAATCCCCAGTTTATGATTAGATATATTTAATATTTAAGACGGAATCATCTTTAATATTAGAATACAAATGTGAATACAATAAGCAGAACAAAGTGAACTTACAAATAAACAAAAAAACATAAAGTAAAACCATAAATTACCTATGCTTTGTGAAAACGTGAACACTTTTTTTAAAAAAATTTGTAAAGTTTTTCCAAAAGGAAACTTTAAAATAAAATTAAAATTAGCATGGTTTTCCATAATAACTCTTACAGTAAAAATGTAAATAATAAATAATATTAAGTAAACTAGAATTAAACTTAGAGATAAGTTTTTTTCTAGTAAATATATGGCACTAGAAACAAAAGAATTATAATCATTTTCTAATGGTGATGAAATGAAAGTATTGCTATTAGCGAGATCTAACTCTTTCAAGGTTAAATTACCTAAAAAATCACCCTGGTCTTGAAATTTAGAATGTAGTTCTTTACTATTTAACCATTCTATTATCCAACTACCGGAAGTAGCAGGCAAGTACAACAAAGACCCGATTAAAGGCACAATTAACAATGATACAAGCATAATTAGATTTTAAAAAGAAATAATCATTTTTATAAATGAACTAATAATTTTTGTTTTTTAAAAATTTTTATATAAGTCTGAATATGATATATAATCATAAGGAATAGTTTTAATATCCTTTTCAAGAATACATTGATTAAAATATGGGGAAACCATAATTTTAATAATATTGTAAACCTATAAATAATTAAGATTGTACAGGTAACATATTAAATGCATGGAAAGGAATAGGGCTAGCTACTGCCCATTCTAATGTATTAGCTGTTTGTGCTTCATTATTAAATTCTGAAGTAGAAGTAAAGTATGAAGGAACTAGCCAAGGATTATTATTTACTGCTTTACCATTAGCAAATATATCGTAAATAATGTAACCAAATAATACTGTTGCAACAACAGATATTAAAGATCCAAAACTAGATATAGCGTTCCATCCGGCGAATGCATCAGGATAATCTGGAATTCTTCTTGGCATACCGGCTAAACCTAAGAAGTGTTGAGGGAAGAATGTTAAGTTACATTTATACCAAAGTATTTCTACTTGGATTGGATTATATCTTAAATTAAATAAACTCAAATAACTTTTCTAAATGGAAATAGTTAACCCTTTATCCTTAGATGGATTCTTAATAAAAAGTATTCATTTTTCACCCCTCCACGACTTAGGGAAAGGTTTGTTTTATTTAATTTACCTTCGTGTAGTCTCTAAGGATCCTACTCCTATATTTGTATTATAGTTTGGTGACCTGCTGATTGTCCATTGTACATTCTTGAAATTTTTACCATATAAGTATTCAAGTCTTTAGGAGTTTCCAGCATATAGAAGGTTGTTTTCTAATATAAATATTAGGGGGCTAATTTACATTCTTAATCCTCATTTAGGCGCTAATCTAGAATTAAACAAAATATTTTTTTATTAATATAGGATCTTAATTAGAGGTAGTAATAGACCATTTTACTCCATTAATGGTGATAAATTTATTTATATTTTTAGATATAGCACTAAACCTTACTCTAAAGTGTAATCTAGCACTATTAATCGATGGAAATGTCATAATGGTTCCTTTCATCTGTCATAGTAATTTGAGTTCCACCTTTTCCAAATTGAGGATTTAATTTACCTTTTTTACCTTTAGCATGATGGTCATGTTCCTCATAAAATTTTTTTAAAGCTAAACTAGTTAAAGCTTTTTGTTCGTCAGTAGCTTTAACTCCAAATCTAGGGTGAAGATTACCAGTATGCATTTCTTTAAATTTAGCTATTTGCTCGGGAGAGTGTTTAAACCCTTTAGAAGAACCAGCTAATTTTAATATATTATATTTAGGTTTAAACATATCAAGATAGCTTTGTTCTAATCCTAAACATAATTCTTCTACTGGTTTACAATATTGTAAAATTAAAAATACAAAGTTATTAAGACCATATTTGTTTAAGGCATTGTATAAAGGTAAATTTACAGAACCTATGTTACTTAAATGAACTCTAAATCTCCTGTCTAATTTTACACTACTACCGATATACATATCCCCATTAACTAAATTAAAAAACATATAAATACCAGCCTTATTTTTAATGTTAAGTAGTATATCTGTTTTATTATCTTTAATTCCTATAAAGATAACTTCTGCAGAAATGTTATTCAATTTATTGAATATTTGTTTTTGTTTATTGTTTTCGGGATCCGGTAAATTAGGAGTCGGTGAATTCTTTATAATGTTATCTAAAGTATTATCATCTATATCATTTAAATCAATATCTTGTTTTTCTCTTTCTACTTCATCAGATGGAGAAATAGATCCACTTCTTAATATTTGATTAACCCCAACAAATAATGTCCAGAAATGAATTTTTCCTAATAATTCGTTATAGGTTAAACCTATGATTTTTGGTGTCCAGAAATAAAATCCGGCAAATAGAGCAAACACAGCTCCCATTGATAATACATAATGGAAGTGAGCTACTACATAGTATGTCTATCGAAATTAAACATTCGAACCTTAGTCACCTAAGGGATCGGACTATATCTTTTTTAATCACTTAACTTAATAAGTTTTCAAATCTCACGTATAGTCTCTACAGATCCAATATATGTCTAGATATATTGTTTCCACGGTATTGCCTTTATTACAGTAGTAGGTGTTTCTGCATAAAAACATAATAAAGGTTTCACCGTTAGCTATTTAATTAAAATAACCGATATTTTAGTATCATAGTGAGATGACAACACAACACATTATTAAACAGTTTGTTTGAATTTTAATAGGCTATCATTTTTAGCACCTAATAATGGATAAAATTCACAATGTTGTATAATTTTATTTAATACATCTTTTCGGTAAACCTCTAAAGAATAAAAATCTTTATCTTTATATGGTTTTCTAATCATATTAGAAATATCAAAATGTTTTTTTATAAAATTTAGTATGTATATATCATTATTTTGTGCTATAGAAAAAGAAGAATTTTTAGTTTGTCGAATAGAAAAACAACCTTCTGCTTCAATAAAACCTGATAGCCAACTATTAAAGTATAGAGGTATTGATTTATTTAAATTTTCCTGAACTATGCTTAATTGATTAGAATATTTTAAATCCCTAGAATTTAAATAAGTTTCTACTTCATTATGAGATAAACAAGTTTTTAAAAAAATTAAAGAGCAGAATAGCCGACTTGTTAAAGGAGGATACTGATCAAAAGTTTTAATAGCATTTAAAATATCTTTTTTACTATCTAATACCCAAAGAACAAATCTATCATTGTTAGTAAATCTTACATGTCCTTTAAATTTATGTTTTATTAACAATAACATTTTAACATTAGACTCTAAATTTGATAATTTGATAACCATTCGATATTGTAAATTTTTCTTACGCCAATGATTGACTTGAAGACTTCCATCTCCATCCATAAGACCTACTCAAAATGGTTGTAAATGATCTTGAATATTTAATAAACCTATTGAACAAACTGCTAATGTTTTATCGTGTAATGCAATATCCATTGAAGCATTAGCTAAAACTACTCCAGTTAATCCACCGATAGTGAATAAAGCTAAGAAACCTAAAGTGAATAATAATGGAGTAGTAAATCTTAAACTTCCTCCGTATAAAGTTGCTAACCAAGAAAAGATTTTAATCCCAGTTGGAACAGCAATAACCATAGTAGCTGCAGTGAAGTAAGCTCTTGTCTTTTTTTTTTTTTGGACAGTATCTTAGTTTAATAGTATTTAATTTATATTAAACTTCTTGCGTACTTGTCTCTGAGGATCCTTTAGTTGCAATACTTTTTATTTTTAGTATACCTTTTTCTTCTAAATGTTTACCTTCAGTTATCAATATATAGACTTTCCTAAATTTTAAATAATCTATATACTTACCTCCAAATAAATTAAAGGTATCAAAATAATCAATTAATAATGCTGATGTTTTATAGCCTGAGCTCTTATAACACCAAATTCCACTACTATATTGAGAAAGATTTCCCATGTTTAATTTATTGTATAAAAGTTTTAAAGGTAAAACATCATTTTGTTTAATTGAAAATTCTAATCTAACACTAAATCCAGTTTTATGAGTTTTACTTTTTGCAATGCTAATATGAAAACATCCATCAGCTTGAGTAAAACCTGCAAGCCAATAGTTTTCTAAGGAAATATTATTTGAAGGAGGCAGTATTTCACAATTAAATATTTTATTATAATGATGTTTTAATAATTGTTCATATTTAAATCTACTTACAAATTTTCCATTAACTAGAGAATAAATAATCGATAATCCTATTTTATTTTTACATATATATCTTACAGCTTTTTTATCTTTAATTTTATAAATATTACCATATCCTATACGCTTTTTAATTAAATAAGCTAAAGATATTTCTCTTTCAGAAAAAATAATATGTAATTGATTTAAACCAAACCATCCATCACCTTCTATTAAACCAGCTAAAAAGTGTCCAAATTCTTGATCTGTTAAATTAGAATTATGTTTAGTAACATGTTCAGATATCTTAGGTAAACTTATAAAACTATTATAAGTATTATTAGTAATAGCCGTAGCTTTGCTACTAAAACTAAAGTTTCCTGCTGATTGTCCAGTGATTTGTTTTAAGTAGATTTTTCCTAACGTTAAGTATACGAGTGGACTACTTATACTGGAGTTTCCAGCATATAGCAAGATTTTTTCCCATTCATCAATATCTACTTTTTTAAAGTAAAGAAAATAAAGTTGATGAAGTTCTGTGAACACAAGTTTATCCACATCTAAACCTACAGCGAACATGTGGTGACTCCATACTAAGAATCCTAAGATTCCAATAGAGAACATAGCATATACCATTCCTAAATACAATAATTTACCGCATTAATTAAAATGCCGGTAATATTGGACTGTCTCTTTTTCTAATTGTCTAAATTGTTGGTTGCTTCCCATCGTTTAACAAAACTGATAAAACTTCGACCTAGAACTGAATCCTCTTGAGCTTTAAGAGCACCAATTGAAGATAGATAATAAAATTGCTTTACCAAACCAAATTTTTTGTTTTTGGCAGAGACACAATTATTCCAGTGAAAGTAATTATCAATTAGATTAAGAACATCCATTTTTTTAGATACTGTCCATTTAAAAGCAGTAGTATTCTTGTTAGAAGAACGTACCACTCCACCATAAACAGGTACTAAAATATCGAGTAATTCTCTACCTTTTTGTGTAACAGTGATAAAAACTTGCATTGATTGTTTATTGAAATATACGCTACCATCTGTATCAAATAAACCTGAAAGGTATGCACTACCATATTTAAGTTCAACTGAAGGTATTGTTTCTACATTATAGAGATTACAAACCTTTTTAAATTGAAGTAAACGTACAGGGTTTTGAATTAGACCATTTACATCTTTAATGACTTGTTGAATTCCAGCCATATGATGTAATCGAAAACGTATAGCTTTAGCATGTGAAGTAGCTTTTACAGAACCTCCATATCGTTGTTTAATTTTATAAAGAGAAGCAATATCACGAGGCTCCATTACTACAGAAAGTTCAACATAACCTTTCTTAGAAATATAAAAATTTCCATCACCATCAATAACACCAGCAATCCATTGACGAACTTTTAAATCAGTATCGTCATTCCCTTTATTATGTTCATTTTTAGAACATAGACAAGTAGAAAACATACGTACAGTCTCTGAGGTTCCTACTAACATGCTTGGATCTTCATTATTAATATTTAAAAAATATAAGATCAACTGTGCGTTGGTTACCTGCGGATTAGAGAGTACTGAATAGATTATTACTAAAAATACTAAGCTAATTACAAAAAATCGTTTACCTTTAGTACTAAACAGAATAGCCCCTCCTTCCTGCATACAGTATGTTGCGATATAATAATAACGGGAAAAATTATTAATATAAGGGCCATTCATAAGAATTGTTTGACCAAAGATTGGTTTACCTGAGAATGTAGACACAATGTGACTAACTATCCCGAATCCAGGTATAATTAAAATATAACAATAACTTTGATTAATCGGATAGTTATATAATAATCTATCCCAATTAATATCAAGAACTTATCATCCTTGTTAGGACTTTATCTTAAATTGTATCTCATTGACTCTTTTAACCCTATAATCTGGTTTATACCTTGTTCAGTTAAATGGGATCTATCTTGTATTAATACATAGACCTTTCTTCATTTTAAGTAATTAATGTATTTAGTAGATTGTAGATGATATTCATCAAAATATTTTATGACATTCTTAGCTGATCCAAAACTAGTAGATCCATAGTAATAAGTATCTTGGCTTTTTCTATAACCTATATTGCCACCAAAATAATCTTTAATTAAATTTAATATCTCTTTATTTTTTTGATCAACCTGGTAATTTAATCTAATCTCAGGTTTAGATCTAGTAGCCTTAGATACAACTTTAATCTGAAAACTAGCATCTGAATCCGAAAATCCGGCTATTCAATGATTATTAAAATCTTTAGTAGAATTAATCTTGAAATCTATGCTTTTTTTTAAATTATCATAACTTAAATGACTTAAAATATTATTAAGAACCTGGTTATATTTTGAAGTTCTTAATTTACCATTAATAAGATTAATTACTTTTGTTAGCCCTTCTCTCTTAGAGATTATTAAAAGATAAGCATTTTTATCTTTAACTTTTCTAACATTACCGAAACCTAATCTTTCTTTTATAAAATAAGCTAATGAAGCATCGGACCCACTAAATACAATAACTAGTTGTTGTTTTGAACTAAAATGCCCATCACCGTCGATTAGACCGGCTAGATAATGTCCAAATTGATTATCACTAATAGGTTTTAAATGTTTAGAGTTATGTACAGAAATAGCTTTCACATTTTCTGTATTAGATACAATTTCGTTGCGTAAAGTCTCTGAGGTTCCACCTTTATAAAATAAAGGGTTACCTGCTGATATACTTCATTGTTTTAACTTTGTTACTATATCATTTAAGATTGAGTATTTAAAACTAAATAGCGAAGTTGTCCCAGCAAATAGCAACGTTAAGAAGCCTATATTTTTGACTTCTGGGTGACCAAAGAACCCATTCCCTAAATCTCTAAATTTTAAAATAACTCTCTCTAGAGACCCCGTACTACTGAATTATTCTCTTATAGAGCACAGTAGCCTTATGCAAATGTAGGGAATCGACTGTACATTAAGCACCATTTCAGGTACCCACAAGTGACCCAGTCTGTAGCGATAATTTAGATTACCGACGGTCTTGGTATGAGTATACGTTGACCGTTTTCACTTGCATAGCCATGAACATAAAGTTCACCTTACGCCTGTCGGGGTAAGCATACTGATATTCTGTTTCTCTCTAAAGATTGCACAGCACCCACCACACTAGACAAAGTGCCTGTGTTGTGTAGTATGGACTAGAATAGTGGTATACAGAGTATTCACTCTAACAGGTCTTTTATTTTTAATTACATCTGCCTATTAGAGCTTCACAACTTGTCTTATTTAAAGATTACATTGAACCACCTCCTTTATTCCCGTTGGGATACGTTATTTAATCTTGTTAATAGTTGCTGATTTGGCTTTTAATACTAGTCGTGAATCAGGTGATAAGTGTTCTCCATTAACGATAGCTTGGTGAATTTCTCGCCATATTTGGTACGATTTAGCTTTCTTAGTTTGTAACGGATAACGGTCAAAATATTTGAACACTCCTTTCATATTACTTTGTCCGTTAACTGTTAATTCGTTTACTCCTGCTTGAGAGTGAGGACGAACTACACCACCGATTAGAGTTGTAATATGTGTTAATACTGGTAGATTAGTTTCTCCCAGTTGTGCAAGCAAAAATCGAAATCGATATGCGTTAGAATTACCTAGAAATGAACAGGTAAAACAACCTTCAGCATCACTAATACCTGACAGCCATGAGTCATATAAAGTAGGAGATACCAGTGATGGTATAAATTTTATTACTTGAGGCCGTGATCGTTTGTTAAAGGCTTCAAGAAATAGAACAAAGTTAGCTTGTTTTAAGGGAAACACTAAATTACCATTGAACAAAGCTACTATAAGAGCTACACTAGCCTTATCTTCTACTATAAAACGATTAGTATTGGGACCTTGTTTATTAACACGACCAAATCCTAGAGTACGTTGTATATATTCAATAATTTGTATATCTCCTGTGCTTTGTGTTATGACAAAAATAGCAGTACCACGACTGTTTACTATAAAACTACCGTCTCCTTCTGAAAATCCTACTAACCACTCTAAGAATGATTGGCTAGGTAATTCTGCTTTAGGATAACGTTTAGCATATTGTGTATAAAAAGTATCAAAACAAAAAGGCGAAGACGTAGCAATTGCAACTATAGGTATATCGTATAATTTTATTGTTGAGAATAGATGTTGATATAAAATCGGATCACCACCTCCGGCTGGATCATAGAAACTAGTATTAAAGTTTCTATCTGTCAATAACATAGTGATTCCCTACTATTTATTAACTAATATTGCTGCACTTAATATAAAATATGGAGAATAAAGCATAATGTACCTGTATTAACATAATTCATTATGTGTTCTACTCTTGATTTAAATAAATCGTATTTAATATATAGTACAGCATATTTTATTTTTAAGTGTTTGTTGATCTACTAGGCTTTGCCTTATGACTACTAAGGTCTCAAGAAAGAAAAAAATTTCTAGGTAGATACTCTACTTTTCTCAAAGTAGTTCGGACTCTATCTTATTAATCTAAGTTGTAAAATTTGTTTAAATGATCCCAATTAAAAATAGTTCTCCTATCATTCATACTAGACTTTATTGAAATAATTTCTTCCATCTTAGATTTATGTTTAAATTGACCTTGTTTAAAAAAATATAAAACTTTAATCCAATCTTTATAATCTAAATATTTACTACCAAATAGAGGAAATGTATTTAAATAATTTTCTAAAACTAAATTTCCATTTAAACTAGTTGTTCTTATTCTATATTCAGGTTTAGGCCTATTAACTCTAGTAGTCTTAACTGAAGAAAGTAAAAAATTAGCGATAATTTCTAAAAAATCTAAATTACTTCTATCATTATGATCTTTTTGGCTTTGAACTAATTCAAATTTACACTCTACTTTAGAATAATTAGAAGAAGTAGTAGTTCTTACTGCAAAATGACCATCTGCTTCAATAAAACCAGATAGCCAAGCATCAGAATCTAATGAACTAGTATTTAAAGGTTTTTTTAATATATTTAAATCATTTTTAAGATTTAACCAATCAATTAATTTCCAAAGAGCATGGATTTTAGGAGTTCTCATATTTCCATTGATTAATGAAAGCAATAAGATTAATCCCTCATTATTATTGATCGTAAAAATATAAGCATTTACTCCTTTTTTTTTAGAAAGTGAACCGTGTCTTAATACTTTTTGAATCATTAAAGCTAATGGTAAATCTTTAAGATGAAAAGCAATTTGAATACTAGGATAATTGAGCTTACCCTTAGTAGATCTTTCAGTTTTTGGGACTATAATTGTTCCATCTCCTTCAATTAAACCTGCTAAATAAAAACTAAAATTAAAATCGGATAAAGTTTTATAATAAAATCTTTTTTGATTTCAATAAAATTCTAAACTGGGATGAGTTTTAACTTTTCCTATTACCATTTTTTTATTTAGGAAAAATGGATAGGTGTTACAACAGATTAATTCCGGCGTATAGTCTCTGAGGATCCCTATAAGATTTAAATCGAATAAGTTTCCTGCTGATTGTGTTTTAAAAAACAGTTTCCAGCAAATAGCCGAATTTAGAGCCGGCAGAATAACTTTACCGGCTAATACTGGTAATGATAACAATAGTAAAATTGCTGTTACAAAGATTGCCCATACAAATAATGGTAATTTATGTAAACTCATTCCATTAGTTCTCATATTAAGAACAGTAGTTATGACCTTTATTTAATAAATTTCTTAATTAAAGTGGACTATCTCTTCAGCGTTTCTAATTTTTAGATAAACGGTGTCTTACGTATAGTCTCTGAGGTTCCTATTTTCTTTATATTTAATTAAATTAAATTAAAGATTTCGTGACCTGCTGATTGCCCAATCTTTTTGAATTTTTACTCTTTTTTTAGTATCAAAAGCTCTAAGGGTGTCCCAGCATACTGTTAGAAATTTTATATTAATCCCAAATTAACTGATAAGATTATACATATTTAAAAAAATAACCATGATAACTTTTACCTGTACCTATGTATTTCACCAATGTTGTTTGAGTAGCGGGAAGGCCTTTACTTCTTAAATGTTCTACACATTTTCCAATACTAAAAAACAGCATACTGCTATCTTCTTTTAAAGAAGAAATGGAATTATCTAAACTCATTAATACAGATCTACTTAAACTATTTAAAGGTTTATTTTTATTAAATAATTTTCTATCTTTTTCTAATTGTAATTGTAATTTTATTATAGAGATATCTTTAACTTTAGCATGTAATTCTGCTTCTCTAGTAAAAAGATATTTACCTAAATAATAAGAACCATTTTTTAAATGTTTAGAAAAAGTAAAATGACTAATATTAAGATTTTTAATAAAATCTATTTGTTGTGTAGAAGAATAATACAATATGGTTTTATCTCTATTATACATAAACAGAGGTTTAGCATTAGAACCACTAGGGTTATTTACCACTTTAACAGTATTTAAAGTAAAACTAGGATCTAATAAATAATATTGTTCTAATACTATTTCAGATCTAAAATTATAATTATTTACTAAAGGTATAACTTCTAAAGTAAAATTATATAATCTATCCTTAAATAGTAGTGGAATAAATTTACCTATTGGTTTATGTCGGTAATTTAAATAGCCAGATAAACGTTGGGCTAATTGTGAAGAGGAACCCACATATTTAAGTCCTGTAATTTTATGTTTAAAAATGTATACACCAGGTATCTGTATTTTACTAGAAGGTAAACCAATATTATCTTTAAGAATTTTTTTGGTTTCATTTGTATCTAAATTTTTTATAATGATACTTGGTGCTTTAATTAAACTATTTAATATATCTTCAGTAATTGAAATATTACAATAAGCTAAAATTTTATTAATTACTTTAAAGCTTACAGGTTTCTGACTTTGAATTTGTTCAATTGCTAATTTATGAGCATATTCGATAGGTCCTTTTCTACCTAAAATAATTTTCCAATTTTCTTTATCAATTTTAGTATTGGAGTTATTATTACTAGAAAAATTAGAAATATTGGTAAACTTAAAACTTATTGGCCTGTTATTTTTTATAAATAAATATGTAAACGACATAAAGACATCGTAATCGGAAAGGTTAATGTTTGTTGAATTAATAGCTCCTAATAAAGAAGATACTCCCGCTAAGTGTAAACTGAAGATAGCAAGATCTACAGATGCACCAGAGTGAGATTGGATACCGGCTAAAGGAGGATAAACAGTCCAACCAGTTCCCGCTCCATTTTCTACTAAAGAACTTAATAATAATAAAATTAATGAAGGAGGTAATAACCAGAATGAGATATTATTTAATCTCGGAAATGCCATATCTGGGGCACCAACTTGTACTGGTAATAAATAGTTCAATAATACATAATCTTTCAATTATGTTTGGACTATATCTTCAGGTTATATATTAATAATATAACCGCGTTACGTGTAGTCTCTGAGGATCCTACTTATTAATTAATTTGATTTTAAAAATAAAAATTAATATTGGTTTCCTGCGGATTGTCCATTGTAATATTTATCTTAATTATTAAGACTACTGTACGCTATTTATTTTATAAATATAATAATTTAATAAAATTAAGTTTTCAGAAAGTTCTATAAGATAACTTTAGGGTTTTCCCGCATATAGTAACGTAATAAGATTAATTTCACAATTAACCACGGCAACTATTAGTTTATTTAGTTAAATAACAAATTTTAAGATGATTCCAAGAAAATGTAGTTCTAGTTTTATTAAAATCCGTTTTTGTTTTTATTGCTTCATTTAAATAAGCAGTAGTCATTGTGCTATTACCTTGTAATTCTAAAATATGTAACCAGGACTTATAATCTAAAAATTTAGAAGAAAGAAGTGGAAATTTATTAAAATAAGTAGTAGTTTTAATTAAACTAGATTTAGAAGAACTCATTACGATAAAACTAAAAAATTGTTTATCCTTAACAGCTCTACTTCTACTTAATACACTACTATTAAGATAATTAGCTATTTTAGACATTATGGCAAAGAAAGATACTTGATCACCATCATTAGTAATTCTATGATAATTTTGTCTAATTTCTAATCTATAATATAATTGAACTCTAATCGAATTTTTATTAGTTCTTTTGTGTATATTTATAGAAAAATTACCATCAGCATCTGTAAAACCAGATAGCCAAGGATTACTGTCAATTGCGGAGTGATCTAAACCTTTAATTTCTAGATTTTTAATTTGCGATAAAATTAATTTAGTACTAGGAAGTTTGCTATTATTATTTACCGCGATATAATCATTTAACCAATTAATAGTTCTATTTAAAGCTTCATAACCATTAATAAGATTACAAATAGTATAAACACCTATAATATCTTGTATTTGCCACAATACATAACCTCTCTCAGATTTTTTATATACAGTTCCACAATTAGTTAATTCTTGTAAGTATTCTGCTAAAGGTAAATCAGCTAATTTAAATACAATAATTATCATAGGTCTATATTTTTTAGATGTTGATTTAATATCATGGATAGCAAAGGTGCCATCACCTTCAATTAAACCTGCTAAATAAGACCTAATTTAGAATTTTTGTTTAATAACATATTATTTTTTGATTTCAATAATATTTTATTAACTAAATTTGAACTAGTACTATTTATATGGAATCTACTTATTTTGTTAGATTTGAAAAATAAATTTGAACATTTGTTACCAAAACCTCCAACTAGTGCAGGCATACTATTTCTCCTAAAATTTCTAATAGGTATGGACTATATCTTTATCCCCTTTTCTAAAGGGATATCTCACGTGTAGTCTCTGAGGATCCTACTAATAATAATTATAGAATTTAGTTTATAACTTTCCTTCTAAGCGTCCAAGCGGGAAATTGAGATATTCCATTATTACTTTGGTTTCCTGCTGATTGCCCAATTTATATTATGTCACTTTCTTCTACCTTTAAGTAGACTTAGTTAATATAACTCTAAGGGTATTCCAGCATATAGTGAGAAGAAAGATTTATATTACTATAAAACCCGGCCATGCCTTTCATTATAATTTTTTAACGTTATTAAAGATCTAATTATGAAAACAATCTTCTAAAATAGTAAATTTCCACTGTTTACGATATAATCCTTTACTTCTTCCTAATATGTAATTTCTAATTGTACATCTATCTCCTTTTAAGTGTCTAGATAATTCACCTATGCTTAAAAAAGTTCTACTTAATTCAGGACTAAGGATATTTTCAGCATAAATTTTTTTACTTTTAGGTTGATTTGGTGTATATTCAGATCTTACTACTTCTATTAATTTTATTAAGTAATTACTACTTCTTAAAGATTCGTAAGGAAATTCTGATATAATATCAAGAGAAAAATAAAACCTATTCAAATATAAATTTCCATTGAATAAACAATTATGTAAAGATACGTGATGGATACTTATATTTTTATATAACCACTCTTTAGAGTCTGAGATAAATATAAGTGATTTAGTAGTGGTATCATAAATATATATGATTGTTCCACGTAATGTTCGAAGTATATTTCGTGCTTCTTCAGACATAGGTTGATGATAACCATTATAACCTCCAGCTACTAAATCAACATTAAGACTAGGTGATAAAGAATCAATATAAAATTGTTCTAATTTAATAACTTGCTCCCAAGTAGAATTTGATTCTAATATAAATAGAGTTAATTTTACATTACTAAAGCCATATTTATTAAAATATCTTATCACTTTTCTATCAGCTTTAGATAAAATAGAGGGCATAAAATAAGAACATACTCTACTATATAAATTAATTGAACTACCTACATATTTTATTTCTTTTTTTTCCACTTCAAAAATATATACACCTTTACACCCTTTTGCTACTTTCGCTATTCTAGAGCGATTGTTATAAGGATCTAAGATTTCAAATTTTTGTATTTTATTTTCCTCTTTATTATCCTGTTCGAATGAAAAGTTATTTTTTATAGTATTATTTTCACTTTCATTAATAGGTAGGTAAGTAGTTAAGTTAAATTTATTAATATATATATCTCCCCCTAAATAATTAATATTAATTAAGTTTAGAGGATAGAGAACCGATATTAATTCTTTATTATAATGAAAAATAAATTTGACCATAAAGAAGATCATTATAAAGGCATGTGCAGTAATGATCACATTAAATAATTGATGGTCTCCTTGTAAGACTTGCACTCCTGGTGCTGATAATTCTAATCTAATTAACACAGAAAATGCTGTACCTATCATACCTGCAAAGACTGCAAATATTAAATAAAGAGTACCAATTTCTTTAGCATTGGTAGAAGATAGCCAAGAATTCATATTTTTTATATTATAAAAATTAAAAAAAATACTAAGTATTTCCTTTAATCCCTCAACTATCTTCTCTTCTAATTAGCTCTTGCGTATTAATAACTTTATTAAATTATGAGTTATTATACTATCATTCTATTCTTATATAAATAAAATTTGTTATTTAGCAATAGTAAAGAGTTTTTATTTTTAAATCTTTTATAAATGTTTTATAAGTAAATAAGAGTAGAATGATAGGAGTGTTGGTTGTCAACTATACCTCTAGCTTTAAATTATAAATTATAAACTATCTTTAATTTAATGGAGTAATAGAACTATCAAAATTTTATTTATCTTAGAATAGGTATAGTATCACAGATTTAATAGTTAGTTTAAAAGTATGTAGATAAATATTATCTATAATTAAAAATTTTTAGTTGATAGTTACTAAGATAACTTAACTATTCTTTTTAAAATAAAAAATAAAAATAAAAATAAAAATAAACAATATATTGAATAATTTAATACTTTATTTTTTAGTAGAGTGATAACAACTGGTGGAATTGCTAGAGATATTTCTAGATTTTGGTATAGATATATTAGTTTATCGGAGTTTATATTTAAACCCTTAATTAATATCTAATAATTTTAAATATAAAAATATTAAATACATATATTATATAGGGGATAATTTGTATTCCCCGCGCTACTCTACGGTAAGCGGTATAACAGTATTAAATTAAGATTTATTATTTAATTTAACAATAAATAATCTAATTACTTGTTGTAATGTAAATAAAGGTAAAAAATATTTAGATAAAATATAAATTAAAACAAATAATACTATAAATGAAAAGTATAATTGATTTAAAAAGTAAAAAGGAATTAATTGTGGCATAAAGTTTAAGTTGAATAAAATAAGTGCTCTTATTAAAATAAAGAACTATCTCTTGCATTTTGCAAACAAATATAATGAGATAATGACTTACTCTTATATAGAAACCTATATAATTTACATTCTTATATAAATGTAATTAAGAAGTAGTTTTTTTAGTTTTAGATATAAATATATATGCTATCATAGCTAATAATAATTAACCAAGATGCCCCGTAAGTATAAAGACATTGGACAATGGCTTGTAAAAAAGGAGTTAAAGCTGTATCTGCTATACTTGGCTTATTTGCATTATTAACTCCACGCATTGAAATTTCATAATTTAACAGTATTAAATTAAATTTAATTAACAAATCTAAAATAGTATTAGATACATTATCAAAAGGAAAAGGAATAATAGTATAGATTTCATATATAAATAATATACCAATAGATAGAGCTAAAGGTAAGTTTTTAGTATATTGTGATCCTGTTTCTAAAATATCTGTTAATTTTAATTAAAAAAAAAAATATTTATAAAGGTTATCATAAAAGTTATTAATGAAAATCTTATATAAAAATAAAAACAAGTAATTGCATTGAAAATTAAAAAAGTAAATAATAATTTAAAACAGATACTCCTAAGAAAGATTGGAATAAAAAATATTACAAATATAACTATAAAACAATTAGTAGTATTAAAAAAAAAAAATACGAAAACTAATAGATCTCTGATGTCTAAATCTAAAAATTAACGTATTACCTGAATATCTGATTTTTTCTTTTCTAAACCAATTACGTCTGTAATCTGGGAAGTAAGAAGGGATGGAAAAAATTTTTTTAAATTAATAATAAGAATATTATTAATTAAAAAGCTAAAAATATAAAGTATATAAAGGTTGCTATACTGTAAAAAAGTAATATAGATTTAAAATTAACAAAGAAATTTAGAATTTATAAAAATAAACATACTAATAAACCCAACAAAGTATATCTATTATGCTTATTATTATTAGGATTAAAAGCACTAGAGCTTAAATTCCGGTTAAAGGTTTTAATATTTTGTCTAGTAATAAAAAATATTAAACTTTTTTCCAGGGGTTCTATTTTTTCCTTAATACTATCAATAATATCGATTTTACCTTGGCTTTGGCATAAAGACCCATTACTAGAATTGGAGAAAATAAATAGCAAAGTTACGTATACTTTTACTTATTTGTATAAACCAATCTAGTTTTTTTTGGACTATAAATACCAGTAACTAGATAGTGTGCTCCAGTTTTATCTATTCATACAGTACCTACACCAAAGAAATGTTTAAGGCTATAAAGTATTTCTAAATCATTAATGTGCATGTGAAAAGAAAAACAGGTGAGATAAAAAATTTTTTATTTTTATAGTTTCTAGAAAAGCAACCTTCTGCATCTGTAAATCCTGTTACCTTATTTTGTTATTATTTACTAAAAATGCAGAATTTATTATAGGAGATGAATGATAGTATCTTTTGCCAGCAATCTTCTTAAATTTTCTATCAAACTCTTTAAATTTTATACATTTAAAGGGGTTTAATTTGTTTACTTTTTTACTAATTCCTCTAGATATAAATATAGGTGCTATCATAGCTAATAATAAAATAACACTAGTAATAATTAACCAAGATGCCCCGTAAGTATAAAGACCTTGTCCAATGGCTTCAATTTGGGTGAAACTAGAAACAGCAGTATCTGCTATACTTGGATTATTTGCAATATATATAATATTGTCTAAATTAAAATTATATTTTAACAGTAATCCATTAAAAATATTAATTAGGTTTAACAAATAAGAGATAAAGGATACATTATCAAAAGGAAAAGGAATAATAGTATAGATTTCATATATAAATAATATACCAATAGATAGAGCTAAAGGTAAGTTTTTAGTATATTGTGATCCTGTTTCTAAAATATCTGTTAATTTTATGTTAAGAAGCATTATTACAAATAAAAATAGTACAGCTATTGCTCCGACATATACTATGATGTAAGAGATACCTATAAATCCTATACCTAATAATATTAAATATCCAGCAGCATTAACAAATACTGAAATTAAGAAGATCACTGCTATTACAGGATTTTTAGAAGTAATAACTAAAACACTAGAAAATAGTGCAGCAAAGGCTAATAAATCAATTAAAAAATTTTTCATTTTATTAAAATTATTTTTGACCGTTAATACGATCGTAAACAAGACATATTTTATAAATATATCGAGTAGGTTTAACCAAAAAGTTGTTTATGTTTTATAAATATTATATTTTTTTTTTTAATGGAGGATACACCTCGAACATTCATTAATTAAAATTAATGTACTCTTTTAAAAAAATGCATATATTAAAATACCAGTATTACTATATAGATTGAATGGTATAATAATCTTTTCTAGATGCGGAAAAAATCAATAATATATGCTTAAATCTTGTATATTATCACTAATGATAAAAACAGTATTATGCTAATAAATTTTATTTTATAATTTTAGTAATTTAAATTGTATATTTTTATTTAAGACTATATCAGATTATTCTAATGACATAAAACCTAAATATAAATATTATTTTTAAATATAACAACGGTAAATTTAATTTCCACTTTAGAGATTTATTATTAGTACTTTTTTCAGCTTTGACTAGAAAAATCTTTTAATTAGACTTATCTTCTAATTAAAAGATTTTTTCATAATTTACTTTTAACATTCTAATTAAATAATATAATAAATTTTCCAAAAAATTCACAAATAAAAATGGAATCTTAAGAAAAAAAAACCATTTAAGTGAAGAAAGTGACTATATATAAAGTATTAAAATTATTTTTAAGAGTACATTAATACTAGAGTAGTAAAATGCTGAGACCTAAACTTATATCTAATAATTATAGTATAATGGTAATACACTAGTCAAGTTAGAATTCTCAGTTAAAATCTGATTAATCTTATTTTAATAAATTTAAAAATTTTTTTTTTTATTAAAAGAACTAGTATTGAAAAATCTTTACTAAATCAAGCAACTATATATATTAAATAAAAAAAAAATATTTCCTTATAAATATTTAGTTATAGTGTATTAACAACTATTTTTATTATTTAAATTAATTTTTAATAGCAGTAACAGACAATCCTTTCTTATTTAATTAAAAAAAAAATAATTAAATAATCAATCAATCAATTATGTTAATAAATATAAATAGAAATTTATTTCAAAATTTCCCATTTCATTTAGTAACTATATCTCCTTGGCCTATTTTAGTGAGTTTTTCATTATTAAGTTTAACACTAGGTGCAGTATTATCAATGCATGGATATGGTAGTTTTACCTTTTTATTAGGTTTAACTTCTACAGGATTAGGTATGCTATTATGGTTTAGAGATATCATTCTAGAAGCTACTTATTTAGGAGATCACACTACTCAAGTACAAAAAGGATTAACTATGGGAGTAATCTTATTTATTGTAAGTGAAGTATTTGCATTCTTCTCCGTATTCTGGGCATTTTTCCATTCTAGTTTAAGTCCAAGTATAGAAATAGGAGGAGTATGGCCACCACAAGGAATAGAAGCATTATCAGCATTTGGAATTCCTTTATTAAATACTTTCTTATTGTTAAGTAGTGGTTCAACTATAACATACGGACACCATGCCTTAATTAAAGGAGATAGAAAAAAAGCTATAATCGGAGGTTTATTAACAATCGTTTTAGCACTTATTTTCACTGCTTTACAATATGTTGAATATTTTAATGCTAGTTTTACTATTACTGATTCAGTATTTGGTACAACATTTTATGCATCTACAGGATTACATGGGTTAATACAAATAGCTCCTACCAAAATTAATAATAACCGTCAGGTTAGTACAAGTAATATTAGAACAATTCATTCTACAACAATGCAAGAATGCGTCTTAGAAAACAAAACAGTAGAAATGGAAAATTATATCATAAAACTACCGAATAAAAATATGTATTTAGACCATCGTTTTATATCATGGTTTATTGGCTTTGTAGATGCTGAGGGTAATTTTAATATTAGTTTACGAAATTATAAAGACAATAATTATAATAGTATTATATTCACTTTCCAAATAGGTCTTCACATAGACGATTTAGAGGTTTTAAAGTTTATACAAAAAAACTTAGGCTGTGGAAAAATAGCTATTTCGAAAAATAAATGTAATTTTTTTGTCAATGATCAGGCTTCATTAATAAATATTATTATTCCTCTTTTTAATTTAATTAAATTAAAAAGTAGTAAATACTATCAATTTTTAGTATTTGAAAAAGCAGTTAATTTAATTAAAAACAAAGATCATATTAGACCTTCTGGTAGATTAGAATTGATAAAGTTTTACCATGAAATAAAAAACCCTTCCAGCTTTAGCAGAGATATAAAAATAAATAATTATTGGCTAGGTGGTTTTGTTGATGGTGATGCTACATTTTCACATAGTCAAAATCGGCCAAAATTAAAATTTGAAAATCATGTTAAAGAAACTCCGTTATTTAAATCCATAATAGAATATTTTCAATTTGGTAATATAAATATTATTAAATCACGTAAAAATCGTATAAATTCTAATCAGATGGTAATTATAGAATTTAACAACATACATTTTTTAAAGAATGTTATTATTCCACTTTTTTCTAGTCCGGCACTATCTGAAGTAAAGGATAAACAAAATAAATTTAATATATTAAATAGTAAAAAAGAAAAAGATTTTCATCTTTGGAGTATTTTAGTGAATATTTACTATTATGGTTATCAAAATATATCTGAAGGTGCTTCTTTAATTAATATTATAACCACTCATTTAAATAGAGTCTCTACTAATAAAAAATCTTCTAAGTTTATTTCTACAGATCTAAACTTAACAAGATTAGATTTTATTAAAAAGTATGAATTATTATCTAAGATACCTTCACCTTACACAATTAAAAACGGAATTAGATTTTATAGAAATACTGAAAAATTAGTGTCTGATAAAATAAAAATTGTTGCTTGTTGTATGGACGATGCTAGTAAAAATGAAATTATTTTTACAAGTATTAGTGAATGTAGTAGAATATTACTTGTAGACAGATATATTATTAAAAAATATCTAGTCAATGGTGAAATTTATAATGCAAAGTGCGGACATTATAGTTTTAAATTTATCCATTCGTAATTATATTAATTTTGACAGAAAAGAGGGTTAATTGCATAGACATCCTAATATATTTTTAGGACAATTTGCAGCCAAGCTTATATTAAACATAATTATCGGTAATTTTCTTTATTTTTAAAAATAATCATATTATGGGAATCCTAATATGCAAATAAAGATTAATATATGAAGGTTCAACGACTAGAAAGTGAGTTTTTATGTAGACAATAATCTTTCCACGAACGCCCTCCTTAAGCATACGTATGCTTATTGAAGAAATAGTCTGAACAACAGCGTAAGTTGTTGAAATAATATTAAATGTATTATGGTAACAAAATTGTACACGTAATCGTAGGAACAATATTTATAGCAGTAGGTTTCTTTAGAATTATAAACTACCATTTAACTAATACTCACCATATTGGCTATGAAGCAAGTATTTTATACTGGCACTTTGTGGATGTTGTCTGGTTATTCTTATTCATTGCAGTATATTACTGGGGTGGTAACTAATTTAAAATTAAATTAAATTTTAAAAGTAGTATTACTATATTAAAATAATTTAATTTATACAAATATAAGTGGTATGGTAATATTCAAATTATTTTATCATAACTAATTAGTTTAAACTATATTATTATAATATTTATGAAAATCTTTATTATTATAAAGTATTTAGTTTTTTATTTATTCAAAAAAAAAATTAAATAATAGCTAAATTATATATATATAAAACTTTAATTATATATAATTTATAAAATGAAATAGTTTAAATATTTCATTTTCTTATCATATTACATGTACCCTAAGGTTTAGCAAAAATATTTATACCTATGAATTTATCATTATTTTTATTTTTAATCGGTGTTTTAGGATTTATTTTAAATCGAAAAAACATTATTTTAATGATTATAGCGATCGAAATAATGCTATTAGCTGTAACCTTATTAGTTTTAATAAGTTCATTTAGTTTTGACGATGCTATCGGACAAAATTTTAGTATATTTATTATTTCTATAGCAGGAGCAGAATCAGTTATAGGTTTAAGTATTTTAGTCGCTTTTTATAGATTGAGAGGAAATATCTCTTTAAGAACATAATGTATTTATCAATATTAATTTTTCCTTTATTAGGAAGTTTTGTTTCAGGTTTACTAGGTAGAAAAATAGGTGTTACAGGTGCTCACTTGATAACATGTACTTGCCTAATAATATCTTCATTTTTAGCCACTATTGCTTTTTATGAAGTAGGTTTATGTGGTTCTCCAGTATTAATTAATTTAAGTACTTGGATGGATTCAGAAATATTAAGTATTCAATGGGAATTCTTATTTGATCAATTAACTGTATCTATGTTTATTCCTGTACTATATATTTCATCATTAATTCACATATTTTCTACTAATTATATGGCTGAAGATCCTCACAACCAAAGATTCTTTTCTTATTTATCTTTATTCACATTCTTTATGTTAGTGTTAGTTTCAGGTGCTAATTATTTTGTTATGTTTGTAGGATGGGAAGGTATAATTGAATGCCTTAAATGGTTTTATTTTAATACTTATTTTATTAATGACTGTTACATAAGTTCTATTTTGTTAATATCTTCGAATAGATTAAACTATTTTTATAGATCTTTTTTTACCTGTAAAACATCAGTAGAGAGAATAGGTCCACATAATATAGATATTATTTCTATTTTTATAGGTTCATATTAGGAGACGGTCACGGTCTAGAAAAAAAAAAAAAACAAAAAATGAACTAGAATTAAATTTGAACAATCAAGTAAAAATGTTGAATATTTAATGTGGTTTCATTCTTATTTATCTCAAAGAGGTTACTGTACTACTAATAAACCTAAATTAAAAAAAAGAATCAGAGAGAACGGAGTTATATATTATCATTATACAATAAATAGTTTTACTTTCTCTAGTCTAAATTGGATTCATGATATGTTTTATAAAGAAATAGAAGGTAAATATATAAAAATTATACCTTTAAACATAGAACAAATTTTAAGTCCAATGACTTTAGCTTTATGGTTTATGGATGATGGTAGTAAATTAGGTAAAGGAGCTAAAATAGCGACTAATTGTTTTACAAAAACTGAACTAGAAAAATTATGTGTAATATTAAAAAATAAATTTAATATTACAGTTACAGTACACTCTGCTGGAATAAATAAAGGTTATACTTTATATATTACCAGTAGTTCTATGTGTACATTTTCTAAAATTATTAAACCTTATATGTTACCATCATTATATTATAAATTAGGTAATTATTAAATTAAAATAAAATCATAGTGAAAAATGTTAAATCTTTAGCAATTGAGATAAAAAATAAAGATTAATTCGGTTTGAATTACATTTTTTGCGACATTATTGAAAACGATCAAAAATTAAAAAGCTTTTTTAGAGATCGTCGGTTTTATTCTCAGATCGCTATCGACTGGTACAATAATGGGTGGCTGAAATGCTGCTTAATGCATAGTCAGAATCTTCATTATTAATATTTTTATAATAATGCCAAGGCATAAAGTAAAACCTGTTAGGTATTTAATGTACAGGAAATAAAGAAAAAGCTTAATTAAAAATATTTCTTTATTTTAAGATTTGATTGGAGTAGTATCCTACTTATTAATTAACTTCTGGTTTACAAGAATACAAGCAAATAAAGCAGCTATATTAGCATTTACTATGAATAGAGTAGGTGATATGACTTTAAGTATAGGATTCTTTGCATTAATAGCTTTATTAGGATCTTTAAATTATTCTACATTATTTAGTTTAGCACCATTTATGAATAGTACAGCTATTGATATTATTGGTATCTTATTATTAAGTGGAGCTATGGCTAAATCTGCTCAAATTCCATTACATAGCTGGTTACCAGGAAGTATGGAGGGTTTTAAGGTATTTAAACATTATATTTTCATTATTATTTATATTTATATTTATATTGTGTTTTTCTATATTTATTTTCAAAGTTTATACGATATTAATATTGTTGTTTCTAGTTTACCTATTATTAATTATATACCTAATAAAACATTATATACTATTACAGGTAATATGTTAGGTGATGGTTCTATTAGTCTTTCTAAAATTAATAAATGTGAAGGTAAATATTCTATGACTATGGATGCTTATTCCTTAAACTATTTACATCATTTAAATGAAAATATTTATAGTCAATTTACCAATATAAAAATTTATCCTTATCCAAATACTTTACTTTCTCAACATAAAGGTAAAGAAATAAGTCAATATCATTTTAAGACAAAAACACACCCTTTATATACAGCTTTACATAGTTTGTGGTATAATTGGGATAATGATAGAAACAAATACATAAAAATAGTTCCATTATCTATATCTGAAATGTTTTCAGAAATATCTTTAGCTTATTGAATAATGGATGATGGTTATTTTGATTCATATGGTAGAACTAAAACAGTTCTTCTTTGTACAGAATCATTTACTAAGGATGAATGTATAATTCTTCAATCATTACTAGAAAAATTAGATATTAAATCTACTTTGAAGGTAAGAGATAAAATACTGAATAGATATAGAATTAGGATATCTAAAACTAGTATGGATAGAGTTATTTCATTAGTAAAACCGTATATGCATAAGGATTTTTTATATAAATTAGGAATATAATTTTTTTGGTGTTTGGCCCTCCTTAAACTTGCTATATGCTGGAACACCCTAAAGCTTTAAGTACTTTTTTAGAGTAAAAATCTTAAAGATTGGGCAATCAGCAGGTCACGAAATCTTTACTTAATTAAATATAAAGAAAGTAGGTTCCTCAGAGACTACACGTGTTGCTCATATTTTATATACTAAATATGAAGATGATATAGTCCGATCAGTAGAGAAATTTACTGTTAACAATAAATGCCTACACCAGTATCAGCTTTAATTCATGCTGCTACACTAGTTACTGCTGGATTATATTTATTAGTAAGAAGTTCACCTATCTTAGAATATAGTTCTACAGCATTGTTAGTTATTACTTTAGTAGGTGCTTCGACAGCTTTCTTTGCAGCTACTTGTGGATTAGTACAAAATGATTTAAAAAGAATAATTGCTTTTAGTACTATAAGTCAATTAGGGTATATGGTTATGGCTGTTGGGCTTAGTCAATATAATGTTGCTTTAATGCATGTAGTAAATCATGCTTTCTTTAAAGCATTATTATTTTTAGGTGCTGGAGCTGTAATTCATAGTTTCTCAGATCAACAAGATGTGAGAAGATTAGGAGGTTTAATCAACTTCTTACCCTTTACTTATACTGCTATGCTAGTTGGTACTTTATCTTTATTAGCTACACCTTGGTTAACAGGTTTCTATAGTAAAGATTTAATTATTGAATTAGCTTTTGCTCAATATAGTTTTGAAGGTACATATGCCTTTATTTTAGGTAGTTTAACTGCAGGTTTAACTGCTTTCTATTCATTTAGATTGATTTCATTAGTATTCTTAACTAAACCTAATGGACCTAAAACATCTTATTTACATTCACATGAAGCTAGTTTACAGGTAATAATACCATTATTTATTTTAGCCTTATTTAGTATATTCTTTGGTTATATTTTCTCTGACTTATTTGTGGGAATAGGTACTGATTTCTTTGGAAATTCTATATTTATTCATCCTAATCATATTACTATGGTGGAAGCAGAATTCTCTATGGATAGAATAGTTAAATTATTACCAAGTATTTTATCTTTATTAGGAGCTGTTTTAGCTGTTTACTTATATCACTTTACACCTAATTTATTCTTTATGGAAAGTTCTATAACTAGAAAAATATATACTTTCTTAAATGGTAAATATTTATTTGATGTTATATATAATCATTTTTTCATAGGTAGAGGTTTACAATTAGGGTACTTTGTAAGTAAAGTTTTAGATAGAGGAGTAATTGAATTTATAGGGCCTTATGGATTAAGTAATACTTTAAATAAAACTGGTATAAATATTAGTAAATTAGATACTGGGGTAATTACTACATATTCACTATATATTACTTTAGGTTTATTATCTTTAGTATTTTTAGTATTTGCACCAATATTAATAGATACTTCAATACTAAATGAAATGAGACTATTTATAATATATTTAGCTACTTTATTATTATTATTTACCCCCTTAAAAAATAGTTAATTGCCAAGTAAAAGATTTATTACTAAATATTTTTAAAAATATTGGTAAAGTCCTCTACTAATAAATTATTTTTCTTCTGGTTTTGTTTATGGTGTATTTTTTTTTTTTAATACATTTTTTCTAAAAAATAAATTTCCTGATTTTTTTAAGATCGACATAAATCCAGTTAGGCTTAAATTTTTATCAAATTATCATAAGTTTCAATAAATAAAGAAAATATATCTTTCCTATGTATACGTAATAGATACGTATGCATTTTTAAATTAATAGGGTATATTTGGGTAATTATAGTAGTATTAAATTTATTTTATACATTAAAAAATTTTTAAATTTATAAATATAGTAGTATATTAATATGCTCATAATTCCCCCATATAATATTTATTTAGATTCTTATTCTATTATAAGATCAAAAATTAAAAAAATATAAAGCAGTGTGGAGTATATTTAACTGAATAAAAACAACATATATAGGAGCAGCTGTTGCTGCTGTTTATATAGTATATTACGGTTTATTTAGCAAGTACAAGATAAAAATTAGTAGCTTTAGATTCATTTAGTTTTGCGATTGATATACTTGACACAATAAATATAGTGTATCAAAAAGCTATCGTTTTATGGCAGGCACACTATCCTAAACTATGGCATGGTCTTAATACAAATTATTTCTTTTTACATAAAATTAAAACAACTATTTTGTGCATCTCATATATTAGCTTGTATCTTTATGTTAATATTAATTACTTTAATAATAATTATCTTTATTAACTTTGCTATATTAACTAGTTTATTATATAAAAAAAAATAATAATGTTATGCCTCCCCCCATCCTTTTAACCCTCATACTTAATATTAGTAAAACATCATTAAGATATATTATTTATCTTTAAAATTAAAATTTTATTACTATTCCTATTTAATATATTTAATATTTATTTAAAAGAAATATATTTAATATATAAAAAATATTAATATTATGCAATAATTTTGGATATTTATTAACTTACATTAAAAATAGGAATAGTTTTCATAGGTAAGTTAATACGATTGCTAATTGTTTGGGTAAAACCCTTGGAGGTTCGACTCCTCTCTATTCCGATTACTTATTTATTTGGCGAATTAATAAATATGGAGCAATGATCTTTTTAAGTATCTTAATTTTAATAGTGGCAATAGCCCTTCCTTCAATCAATCAAAATATAAGATCAATCTTATATGTAAGAATTTCTTCTATAATATTCATTTATGCCGGAGCATTAGCCTTAAATGCTTTCTATATTCAGTCAATTGGATCAGGTATAGGTATATATAGTGGATTATTCCAAGTAACAAGCATTTCTCAATTACTAGATTTCTTTAATATTGATTTATTATATTTTAATACAGATGATCTTTTCACTGTGGGTTATCAAGTAAATCTCTTTGCTATATTTAAAAATATTAATGTTAAAAAAAGATTTTTAAGTATAGCTAACTCTTTATCTAAAGTGTTAATAAGTTTTGGTAACTTAATAGTCCAGCTTAGTTATAAATTATATAACTTAATTAGTATTAACTTTAATACTATCATTAATTACTTTGATTATTTTTTATTAACAATTGTTATTTACACATTGTTAGGGGATATTATTTATTTAGCTTCTTCTATAATTATAAATTTAACTGATTTTTTCAATATAAGTGGTTTAGATTTAATTCATAATATGGCCGATAATAGTAATACTACTCCTAGTAATACTACTACTACTATTATTCATGATGACGGTAGTTGGGCTAATGGTATTAGAACTTTATTTATATATGGTGCTGGAGGTTTTCGTTTAAGCCTTCTTAAAGCCGGTGGTACGCCTGGTTCTAGAGCTTTTATTATCGGAAGTACAATAGTAGGTGATGCTGTAACAAAAGTATTAAATAATACTATAAATGATCCTAATTATGTCAAAAATCATTATACAAGTTGGCGAAGTATATGGCAGAGCTTTGGTGAAGGTCAAGCCTCTGTAACCGTTGACGATTCTACAACCGAGAAATTAGTAAATGCTATGAATAATAATAAATTTATTAGTGGAGATAATAGCTTAGCTGATTTACCACAATTATTATTAAATGGTATTTTTGAGAGATTAAAATTTATATTAGAACCTGTACAGGTTAATTATTCTAATGAAATTTTAGCTAATCAAATTTACGATATAAGTATTTTATTATTTATTTTAAGTTTAATAATATTTGGTTTATTAGTAGTTTTATTATTAAACATAATATTATATATTAATATGGATAGAATTATTAAAATTTTTACCAATAAATTTATTTATTGGTATTTAGTTATGAATAAAAAATTTTTAAGTATTGAAATTTTTATCTTAGGTGGTACAATATTATATTAAATATGCATACTTTAATAACAGGAATTCGGTTTATAGCTACACATCCTATATTAATAAATTAAAAATAAATAATTTCCCCTTATTTGGCCTTTGCCAGTCCGTATACTTTGATAGAAGGTATACTCTTTTTCAAATCAAATCAAATCCTATTCTGTTTTAAAAACAAAATTAAAATCATCAAACTCTGGTAAAAATTTTATTTCTAATGAGGAGTTAATGGATATCTTAACAGATGTCCTTTCTTTAATAGGTAATGATACTATAGATTTATTAAATATAATTCAATCTTTTCAAAAATTACAATTCTTATTTATTACTTTAATTTGCTATAACATATTATTTACTCACATTAATCTAGCGAAATTAGAAAGTTTCTTATCTAGATTCTTACCTCTAAACATAGTTAGATGGTATGTAAAATCTATGTATCTTTACCAAAAATCAAGTCTTATTTTTCTTATTTGTATAATTATCTTACTATCTATTTGTAACTATTATTCTGTTTATTACTTAGGATTTTTTATTGACAACTTTGAAGATATTGTTAATCAATACTCTAAAAAATAAGCAGGGCTCCCCCTTATACAGCTAGTAATACACTAATGTTTGGTACATTCTTGTACCAAATATTTTATTGTAATTAGTATTCACTTTAATACCATTTACTTTATTCTGTGTATTTACAATACTAACTTGTTCTTACATTAAAGATGTAATATATAAGGGTATCTGTCTAGGACTTTATTTTTTAATACACGAATCTAATAAAAAAAGGTTTCCCTTTGAATAGAGGTATACGGGGTTTAAACCACAAAAAAAGATTTTCTATTTTCTAATTCTTTTCATGATATTTGATTTACTAGACTTTAATAATCTTTATATTTTATTTTGTAAAAATGACCTAAATTAGCTATTTATGAAAATGGTAAAAATTTTATTTTAATAAATAATTATTTAAAAGTATCTTCTTAAATATAACCTTATATATAAATAAAACTTATATATAATAAAACAAAAATTAAACAAAAGAAAACAAAAATTAAAGTAATGTTAATTAATTCAAATTTATCATTTGTAAATTCTCCTTTAGAACAATTTGAAGTTACAAATTTAATAGGTATAAATGCACCTATTTTAGGTTATTTAAATATAACTTTAACTAATTTAGGTTTATACTCTATCTTAATTTTATTATTAATAGTTGGAATACACTATGCTGGTAATAATGAAGTAAAATTAGTACCAAATAAATGGTCTATAGCATTAGAAAGTTTATTTGCAAGTATCCATTCTATGGTAAGAGAACAATTAGGAAAAGAAATATATTTACCATTTATTTATTCAATCTTCTTTTTCATTTTAATAGCTAATTTAACAGGTAATATTCCATATTCATTTACAATAACTACTTCTATAATAGTAAGTATAGGTTTCTCATTTACTATATTAATAGCAGTAACTATTTTAGGATTAAGTATTCATAGATTACACTTCTTTTCATATTTTGTTCCTTCAGGTACACCTTTAGCATTAGTTCCATTATTAGTATTAATTGAATTAACTAGTTATTTAGCTAGAGCTTTCTCTTTAGGAATAAGATTATTTGCTAACGTAGTTGCTGGGCATACTTTAATGAAAATATTATCTACATTTTTATATAAAATGTTTAGTGCTGGAGTATTAGCAGCTATCATTACATTAATACCATTTTCTCTATTCTTGGCTATCTGTGGACTAGAATTAGCAGTATCTGTAATTCAAGCTTATGTATTTACAATACTAACTTGTTCTTACATTAAAGATGTAATATATTTACATTAATTGTAATACTATATTTTATCTATTCTTTATTATTAACTATAAAAATAAGGATGGAGATAAATTATTTAAAACAATAAACTAGGCTATCCCCTTTTTATTTAAAAAACTTTAAATTAAAATATTTCTATATATAATTTTCTTAAGCTATTTTATATTTTTTGCATTTATATTTTCTAAAATATATAGTAACTACCTATTAGAGTTAAATGACTACGAAATAAAAAGTTTAACTTCTATTATTAATGATAGTTCAATTTTATTGAAAGATCAAGTATTACCTTATAGACCTAATTTTGTTTATTCTAAACAACAAATACATACTATTTATAATACTTTAGGTATTATTAACTATCAAGATTTTGTTTACTTAAAATCTAAAGATAGTCAACAACTTAACTTATTATGTAATAATTTTCCTAACTTAAAAAATAAATTGATTGACATAAGTATGGAAGACATGTTTGGCTCTCACATGGAAGTTATTACTGATATTAATAGAATTTTCATGAAATCAGTATTTAAACTAAGTTCTCCTCTTATTGCTATAGCTTTATCTATAATTATTATAAGTGGTTATGAATCAATCATATTACCACTTTAGTTAAGATAGACTATATTTAATATATATTAATAGGATATATATTTTATTTAATCTGCCTATTACTCATTACAACTTTAAATTTTAAAATAATATAACTTTTTCTATGAATAAAAATCAAAATCAAATCCCAACAGTTCCTTTCGATATAGAAAGAGGACCATACTGGAACACATTCAATTATAACTTACCAAATAATTTAATTTCTGGTGATCATATTAAAAATTCTGTTGAACTATTCAACCAAAATGTACTAGATAAATTCGACGATGATGATTATCTTTTAATTTCATTTAGAGCTAAAACTAGTACTGGAATATATAGAAGTATTTCTACTAATCAAAGAATTTGTAAAAAAGATCAAAATCTACTTTATGAAATCTTTTCCGAATTCTGGGCTCTTAAAGCTGAAAATTATAGTCAAGATGAAATTAGTGAAATATTATTCTGTTTTAAAACAATTCCTAAATCACATAATATTAAAACTTCTAAAATTAATAGACCTACTCCTAAAGTAAGAGCAACTCTTTTGAAATTTGGAACTTATAAATTTCCAACTACTATGGACATCTTTGAATGGGGAGATGTACAATTTTTCCCAGGTGACAAAGAAGCTAGAGTTCTTAAAAGTCACTCTAAAGCTATATATAATATAAATTTTATTTCTAATTCTCAAATGAGAGTATCATATACTATTGAAGACAAAATATTAGTTGAATTCCAGGACGAATTATTAGATATTGGAAATCTAGGATCTTTCGAAAGAAAATTCGATAATCAAAGATTTATCTTCAACGATGGTAAATTAGTGTATAAAGAAAAATACTATAATTTTTCTAAAATAACACAGAGAACACCCAATCCATTTTTAAAAAATAAAATCATAACTATGGATTTAGAAACTGTAAATGAAGATGGAGTTCTTATTCCATATGCCGTTGCATACTATGATGGTAAAAAAGGTAAAACTTTCTATACTACAGACTATTCTACTCCTAAAGATATGCTTACAGCTTGTATAAAATCTTTAATGATTAGAAAATATCATGGCTACAAAATATATCTTCATAATTTTAGTAGTTTTGATGCTATATTTTTATTTGTTACATTATCGGAATTAACTAATAAACTATCACCTGTAATAAACGATGGTAAATTATTAGATATGAAATTCGGATTCTGTGATGGTAAATATAAATTAAATTTCCGAGATTCACTTTTAATGCTACCAGCTTCTCTTAAAAATCTAAGTAAATCATTTAATGTTGATCTTAAAACTATTTTTCCATATAATTTTGTAAATAAAAATAATATTGTTAATAATTATGTCGGTCCTGTTCCTGCATTCGAATTTTTCGATGGAGTATCAGAAGAAGACTATAATTCATATGTTTCACAATTTAATAGTGATAATCCTTGGGATTTAAGAAAAGTTACTTTAGAATACTGTCTTCAAGATTGTGTATCTCTATATCAAGTTTTAATTAAATTCTTTAAAGAAAATTTTGTAAATACTAGAGTTAATGGTAGTGACTCATTTTCTTTACCTAGTTTAGCATTTAAAAACTTCAGAACTAAATTCTTAGATGAATCTGATGAAGTATTAAACATTAAAGGAGAAGTTTACGACTTCATTAAAAATGGATATAGTGGAGGTGCTGTTGATGTTTATAAACCATATGGACAAAAAATATATAGATATGATGTAAATTCTTTATATCCTACAATAATCTCGCCTAGTCCTATTGATTTAAATCCATCATTTCCATCATTTAATAGTAGTTCTCCAATCAGTCCAACACTAAGCAGTAGTAGTACTGATAGTGATAGAACCATAACATCTGGTGAAGTAAATAGTCCATGGAACTAGTTTTAAGGAATGTGGATAAAGGTATTATTTATTGAATATAATATGTGAGAGGTGTTGGATAAAATATAATTATTATTATAATTTAAATATTGGTGAATTATGTATATACTGTTTTATAATAGTTATTTCAGTGATTAAGTTAATGAATTTTATGTATTATTGTATATTTCATATAATTATTATGTTGTTGTGAACGATAAAATTTTAGTTATTTATATTAAAATATTAGGGGGTTGTAAATAGTATTTTTATTAATTATTTTACTTGTTTTTTTTAATTTTTTAATTAATTTAAAGTAATATTTTAAATATTTTATTAACATAAAATAATAGAAATTATCTCTTAGTAATTTTAAATAATATAAATAAGGGGAAGTATAATCTATAATTAAATTTATCCAAGTATAGCTAATATAATTTATTCTTTGCAGGAAAAGGGGGACTTTGATTAATTTACTAAATAAATTAACTATATCCACATTTAAATCAATAGGACTAGGCGAGATTATTGTAGGATTTGTTGGATCTACGGGAGGTTTACTTATGAAAAATGATTTAACATAGTTATAGCTATTACTAATACCATTGTTAATAGTATCAACAAAACTTCCGATATAGGAAACATTTTTAATTTCTTCATGATAGAAATAATTAGCTGAAATTAAAGCTATTCCTGAAATGAAGACACCAATTAGAATTAATCCTAATAAAGAATAAGAATTTGAAGTAACTTCTTCTACTCCTTTGAAAGATGGAGGATTAACATAATTTTCTTTAACTTTTTGAGCTGTTTTAATTATTTTAATTGGTGTTTTGCTGTAGAATTTTAGTGTTGAATGATCTTGAACAAAATCTATTACCGAATAAGCATATTGTCTTAAGAAATTAAAGACTCCTAAATCTGTAGTATATACAATACCTATACTGCTTAAAATTATACCTATTGAAACTCTGAAAAAAAATAAAAATATATTAGTGAATCTACTTAACAATAATCCCATAATATACCATTTATAATTTCTAGTAATAACATTTGAATTTTCTATGATATTACCCCAATTACCTAATACACTATGAGTTAGAGTATTAACAATAACTGGCTTTAAAGAACCATTATTTGTAACATTTGAAAGTAATCCTCTTCGCATTACTTCTCTATTGATTAAATTCAGAACTCGAAGAGTAGGTAATAAACCTTCACTTCTCATTAAAGATCTGGCTGCAGCAAAGTAAGAAGTAGCTAAAAATCTAAACACGTTAGGTAAATTTACTCTTCTAACGACGAATCTGATGATGAATGAACTAATATGATAAATTGGGTTGTAAATCATGATAAAATTTGTGTTTTCTTTTTGTTTAATTTTTTTTTTATTATATATAAGTTTTATTTATATATAAGGTTATATTTAAGAAGATAATTGTATGGGGAAAATCCTTTAATTAAGACATAAATTCTTATAAAAATTAATTTTATTTACACTTAATCTTCTAATCTTTCTGTATCTATATTTAATCAGGATTTACATAATAGTAAGTTTAAATAATAAAAACTTAGTAATCGTTTGATCTATTATAAGACAAAAAGATCATGAAAACAAATATGATATAGATTATTAATATTTGATAAGGAATATTTAAATTAAAAAAATCTAAAACAAAGTTAAAGCAACAATTTTCTAAGTTATTGCCATGGATTATATCAGTGTCAGGTAAAGGCCCGGGAGCATTACACCACCAATACAATGTTATACCAATACCTAAAGCTAAAGGCCAATCAGCATATGGTAGAACACTTGTGTAATTAGCAGCTTGTCCTACATCATAATTTGAGAAGTATTATTCATAATAAATTATGTATCTTTTGAGAACAAAAATATCATTTTTCTAGTATAGTTTATATAAAACCATAATGATTTATCAATAAGATATAACCCAACAATGAGAAATATGCCAATTTTAGAAATAGTATCCATTATTTTTTTTTTATACGAGCCCTTCCAGATTCGAACTGGGACCACCCTAATCGACAATTAGGTACTCTACCTATTAAGCTAAGGGCCCTTTTTATATAAAAGAGTATTAAATATATTTTTTATAAATATTGATAAGAGCGTAGTATTAATTGGTTAGTATGACGATCTCCAAAATCATCGGTAGGTGTTCAAATCACCTCGCTCTTGTAGTAAACAAAAAAAAATAAGTAATTTAGTCTTTAAATATAAAATATATATTATATAAAATTATACGAGTAATCAGATTCGAACTGATGATAACTACTTGGAAGGTAGAAGTTATACCAACTTAACTATACTCGTCACTTTATGATTCTTTTAAAAAAAAAATTAATAAGGGTAAATAGCATAAAACCTATACAAATAAAACTTAATAATTACTAATGTTAAAATTTACTTTTACTTTTATTTTTAGTGTATTGCAAAATAACATCTCTATTTTTATAAAAAAAAATTTACTTATCTAAAAAATTTAATTTTTATGATAAATTACCTGCTATTAATAATTAATATATAGTATTTTTAATTAGCTTTAATTTTTCCCCTATTATCAAAAAGTAGGATATATACATATACTATAAAATACTATAGAATACTATAGAATATGGGGAGCAGTTAATAAATTAATTTTCCCTATTTTATATTGAAGATGTTGTGTATAAAAAAGATTATGCAGCATCTATCCATGCTAAGTAATCTTGAATACTTACAGCTTCAATAGCTATTGGCATGAAACCGTGGTAAACACCACATATTTCAGAACATTGACCATAGAAAGTACCTGTTCTTTCAGCTAAAATAGAAGTTTGATTTAATCTACCTGGTACAGCATCAATTTTTAACCCTAAAGAAGGTACAGCAAATGAATGAATTACATCAGCACCAGTTACAATTAATCTTATATGTGTATCTGTAGGAATAACTACTTTATTATCTACATCTAACAATCTAAATTGACCTAAATCTAAATCTGAATCAGGTATCATATAAGAATCAAATTCTATAGAATCTCCACTAACATTAATATAATCACTGTATTCATAAGACCAATACCATTGGTGACCTACAACTTTTATAGTTACTGTTGGTGAAATAACTTCATCTAATAAATATAATAATCTAAATGAAGGAAAAGCTATAGCAATTAAAATGAATGCTGGAGTTATTGTCCATATTAATTCAATTAATGTCCCGTGGTTTAGATATTTATGTACAATAGGAGAATTTTTAGTATTAAAGTAATACATAATTGACCCTAATACCCAAAATACACCTACACAAATAACTACTAAATAAAAAAATATAGTATTATGTAATTCTACTATACCTGTAAATCCTGGAGCAGCACTATCTTGGAATCCTATTTGCCAAGGTTGTGGAGCATCGTTATATATTGTATTAAAAATTGAAAATAAATTTAACATTATTAAAAAAAAAATTAGTTATTTTGAACTTAGTTTATCTTATCTCTTTATTATTAATCATAAAGAGCTTAACACCTTGCCACTTGGACATTCATGATTTTGCATCATTGCTTAATTTACTGTAAAAAAATTAAAGGCATCCTAAGTTACATCTTAAAAAAATATTTTACCTATCCTTATATCATACCCTAAAGATAAGATATTAATAGTAATACAGTAAAATAATAAATAAAGGAGAATTGAACTCACTAATACACCGATAATACTATAAGTATAAACTTAAACCATTAAGCAACTTTATTTTCATTTATGTAAAACATCTTAATGGAATTGAACCATTATTAAAAATTTCGAAGATTTTCGTTTTAACCCTTAAACTAAAGATGTTTGACTTTTTTATACGAGTAAAGAGACTTGAACTCTTAAAATAATGAAAACCTAAGATTCACTCGGCTACCAATTTCGACATACTCGCTATACTTATATGCTAGTATTCTATATAGCCATAATAGCTAATGGATACAAAGTAAGACATTAATATGAAAATTAATTAGTATAGTTAAGAGGTGGGGGATTCGAACTCCCGGTCAATAATGTGTAAGATTACTGCTTTAACCAACTAAGCTAACCCCTTAATGAATATTATCGTTAGGTACTCTACCTCTCTTATAAAAAATACAAATATAAGGGGGTTACAATATATTTATTATCCAGCTGCACTTTCCAGTACAGCTACCATGCTATGACTTTTGAGATGTTACCCAAATGAATTAACTAAAGCCAATAAGTTTAACTTAATTGTTTAAAAGACCGATATAAAGTCAAAAACTTAATTAAGAAAAAAACAATATCTTCCTCCAGTTTCCTTCACTTAAAGCTTCTTCCCAGCGACAGACAGTTAGTTCATCACGAAACTAGCTTCACCGTTGCGCTACTTATCAACGATTACTCGGAATTCCTTCTTCATGCCTCCGAATTTCAGGAGACAATCCGGCTTATATTTAATATAAATCACTTTTTTTAATGATTAGCTCCACTTCTTTTCGAAGTATTGCATCACTTTGTAAAAGTTTTTGTGGCACGTCTATAGCCCAGAGCATGAGGGCCATAACGACTTGTCTTAGCCCCCGCTGAATCTCTATCAGATTCATTAGTTATTAAGTATAAATTAATAACAGGGATTTCGTTCGTTAGTGGAATTAACCTAATGTTTAACAACACGAACTGAAGACAGCCATGCAACACCTGTACTTAAGTATTTTAGAAAAATAAAAATACTCCTTTCTCTTTTTTGAAAAGAAAGTTTGTATGCAAGCTCTGGTAAGATTTTACGCGGATTATCGTATTAAATAACATGCTTCACTCCGTTTGCTTCGAGACCGACTAATTTTTTTGTTTTCTACTTTGCAGTAGTACTCACAAGGCGGAATGGTTATTGTTGTGTAACTTCGTCTCTAGTTATAAAACTAATGACTACCATTCATCGTTTACAGAAAGGAGTACCGGGGTATCTAATCCTATTTCCTACCCTAACCTTCGTTTCTCAGCGTCAATCAGTAGTGGAGAGTGGCCTTCGCCCTGAGTATTCTGCCTAGGATCTATGGATATCAGCCCTCCTCTAGGCGTTATACACTATAACCTCTTTTTGATTCTAGCTTTCAATTAAACTACTTTATTTTGTAATCATAGTTTGGTGAAAGCTGCCTACAAACCCTTTACGCCTGTTTATGATGATTAACGTTTGCGTCTCTGGTCTTACCGAGTCTTCTGGCACCAGATTTGGACGACACTCATAGTAAGGTATTATCATTATTTTCCCTTACGACATCATGAATTTTAAAAAATTCTATGATTTCAGTTAGCTAGTTCACTCTTGCGAGCATTGACTAATATTCTTGACTGCTGGTAGTTTATTACTACTTGGGAGATTTCATTCCCAATGTGGCCAGAGGTTCTTTCAAACTTGACTTTCGATCGTTGGCTTGGTAGGCCGTTACCCTATCAACTACCTAATCAAATTAAATAGAATCCTATAGCAGAACTATCTCCTTTTTTTATCTCCTATTTATGAAGACTATAGGGTATCTTATTTAACATACTCACCTCTACACCTTATTTTCTAATATATATTATTATATGTCGAAAACAACGATTCGCATGTCTTAAACTACTGAAAAACGTTCAATCGGAACCAAAATTAAATTCTTACTGTGTTTTAAACTTAAAATTAAATAAGTTGTATTTTATATGCTATACGCAATGTTTATAATCTCTTTTATATATTTTTTTTTTTTAATTATTTTATAAAATAAAAAACTATTATTTATAATATATACAAGAAGACTAAACTACATTTCTAAGTATTTATTTATAAACTATTTATTTTCTTTTTAAAGTTTTAGCTATTTTTATTTATTATGCTGTTATAGTAAATGGAGGTAGTTGTATATAAAATAACCGGAAGACATAAAATATAAAGTAGTTATTACACTTTCAGGTTATTATCTACCATTATTTAAAGGTAGGTTAAGAATTACTAAGTGTTCTAGCTATGTTAAAGGTTATAAATAGAACTTCTAGATATAAAGCTAAAGTAATTTATTATTTTTTTAGTGGTATTTGCTCTATACTATCTTAGTAATACATTTATCTGTAAATCTTATAAAATAACAGGTAAAATATTATGATATACTCCTGCCGTCTACTACGGAAGTTAAAATAATTTTCCATATTTTAAAGATAGTACAACTATTTATAAAATATTTTAAATTTTAAGATAAATAACATATATTAATTATGTTTAACTAATGTTAATTATGTTTAAAAATATGAGGGGGTAGATATAATATTATTAATTTTGAATTTAACTAACTAGTTAATATAGTAAAGTTAATAAAGATAGTTGCTAGTAGTGTAATAATAATTAACAATATATTTATTACTAAATAATATTGTTGGAATAATCTTCTCAACCGGATTATACGACCTAATCTTGGATATTTATCTTCTATTTTTAAATATTTTAATAAATAATCACTATAAATTATAGTTATTATATTAAATAATAAAATAAAAATAAAAATGCAAGCACAAATATGAGAGACAGCCCAAAGTTGTTCAAAAGTCAATTGACTGTAAAAAGAATTAATATTATCAAATATATTACCATCCCATAGTTTATGACTGGCATTCTTATATAAATCTAAAGCTTTTTGAATTAACTCAGATTGTTTAAGCCCAATATCAAGCACAGTATTTGCTGTATTTACTGCTTCTGCTTGATTTTCAGGTGTAAAAGGTTTAGTACTTAAATCGTTTAAGATATTTTTATGAATATCTAAAGCTTTATTAGTTTCCAAAATTTGATTTTTATATTCTTCAACGAATTTATTACATTCTTGGGAAAGTTCGGCTTTAGATTCAGCTATAGCATCTCTTTCCTTAATTACCTGATCTAATTGAGCTTCTAATTCTTTATTTTTAGAATTTAAAGATTCATATTTAGCTTGAATAGCATTTTGAGTTGGTTTATCTTTTAATTGAGTCCATAGACTGTAATACCCTATATAAACACCCCCCGCAGCAGCTGCAGCATGAGCTGTTTTAATTGATTTAAAGAAACCTACCATTAATATAAAGGAAAAAAAGTTTTATTAAGAATAGGTCAACCACCTATCGAGGTTTAGAAACTAAATTATATGAAAAATATTGAAAAAAAAAAATTGTTAAGGTTTTTTTTTTTTTCTCAATGAGAAAATTAGTGTTAAGGCTTTAAATAATAAATATTATTATGCTTCTCCTATGTTCTTAATATAAATTAAGGATTACTAAAAGTAGTATTAGGTAATTATATCTTTTTAAATAAAATTACTATTTTTAATTATAAATGGTTTAGTATCTATTCACTGAGAATCTTTATATATTAATTTTCATAATCATTAATGAATATAATTCATTTTTAATAAAAATTTCCCCTTTACTAATATTCCTATACCATTTTTCTATTCAGATAGAAATACTACTATTTTCAGTTGTTACGGGTTTTAATTTAGCAAATCTTACTTTTCAAAGCCCAAACTTTAACTAGTTCATATAAAGAATTAATTCCTCCATATACTTTTTTAAATAAGAAAATGGCTTCATCAAATGTATGTTCTAATTTCTTATGACCTAGTTTATTTCCTACATATTCTTCAGGATAGTATGTATAAATACTATCGGTATCCGAGGCATTATACGTATTAATAAATGGGTACATATAAGTTCTATGCCCAGCAGTTACAGCAGCACTGATAGAAGAATAAGAAAATTTAAATTTTTAGTTAAAATCTTTTTTATTTTCTTCTTCATATCTAATTAAGGTTTTACCATTACGTAATTCTAAAATATCTTCAACATTATAATTTTCTAAATAATTACTAATTAAGTGTGATTCAATTTTTTTATTTTCTGGCATAGATGGATTTAAAGCAAATCTACCATATAGTGAATTTAATAATAAATTACTAATTAAATACCAGGCTGAACCCTTAGTAATCTCACTTTTAATTTCATATAATAGCAATTACGTATTCTTTGAAAATATATTCAGTATTAAATATATTTCCATCAATTATTTTGATTTTCTGGCCTAAACTAATTGCTTTTTTAATTTATTTATTAATTTAACTAAATCTTTTTAAGTTTTACCACTTCTTCTCAGAGTATGAATTCCTCTTTTGTCTTTACCAATGGCAGAACTAGTTTTATTATTAGAATTAGTAGATATTTTATTAGAATTATTATTTCCTTTATTAATTTCATCTATTCTTTTTTCTACTTTAGCATTCATAGATGAAAACAGATCTTTATATTCATCTTTTCTTATTAGATAAAGATAAGGATGTTGTACCCAAATTTTATATTGTCTTAGAAAAAATATTTCAATATAATCTTTCCGATTGTATTTATTTTTAGTTAGTAAATTAAATAGTTTAAAGAAGTTTTGATAAATTTTTTTATATTCTACAGTTTTTAAACTATCATTTTGATGATAAGAAATAGAAATTAATCTTTCGAATATTTCTCTATAATGAACGGATGATTCATCAAAATTGGAAAATTTAAATTCTCGTCCCGTTTCACTTAAAGATTTGGTATATCTTCTTAATAAATCTAGACAATCTAATAGTCTAAGATCTAATAGTGATATAAGATGTCTTTTGGAATGACTACCTCCACTTAATTTCATTTCATGACTAGTAAATAAGATTTGTAAACACTCCCAAGTCATTTCATCGAATATGAATAAAGTATTACTAGTTTTTTCTAAAATACCTAGTTTTTCATCTGAAAATAATTCACCTAAGTATGGATAACCTAATTCTATAAACATTTTTCCATTAAGAGTGAAAACCTTCATTTCACTATTACTTAAACTACATTTTACAATAACAGTAATTTCATTAGTAAAGAATGAGTTTAAAATACTTTCTACAAATATAGTATTAATATATTCAGTAAATGTATTTTCGACATACAGAGCTTTACCTATAAATTCAAAAAATGGATATTTACTACCGTTTTTAATATCATTTGCCGGACTTATAACTAAAATTAAACTATTTAATTTACCGGCATATACTCTATCTGGTCTATTTGTTAATTTAATTTGAAATGAAGATTCATTTTGAAGTTCTGTAAGTAATTCTTTATAATCATTTAATTGAGTTAAAGTAAGACTATTTAAATTATTAAGTTTCATTTTATTTTTATTTTTGTTTTAAAAAGAATAGGATTTGATTTGAAAAAGAGTATACCTCCTATCAAAGTATACGGATCGGCAAAGGCCAAATAAGGAGTAATTATTTATTTAATTTTAATTTATTAATATAGGATGTGTAGCTATAAATCAAATTCCTGTTATTAAATTATGCATAAAATATAATATTGTATCACCTAAGATAAAAATTTCAATACTTAAAAATTTTTTATTCATAACTAAATAATATTGTTGGAATAATCTTCTCTGAGTTATTGATCTAGAAAAAATCTAAAATATAACACCGTGGTTAATATCCATTATTTTACAAAAGAATCAATATTTTATTATTCTTAATTAAATATTCATATATTCACTAAGATATAAAATAAAATAAAAATTTTCTTATAAAATATTAAATTTTAGCAGGATTTGTTTTATTTTCTTAATTAAGCGCAGGTTAATATGTAATATTTTAATTTAAGTTAAGGGGGAAATAATTAGTTAATTAATTAAGAAAATTGTGGTATAATAACCTAAGCAAGGTATTAATATACCGACATGAGTCTGATAAAATGAAGAAATAAGTAGTATAATTATATATTTTTCCCCTCAAAACACATAGTAATTTAAATTAATTATGGTTTTTATTCTAATATATAACATAATACCTATTATAAAGATACTAGAATTAAAAAAAAACTAGTATATTAATAAATGATTACACTAGGAAAAAATACTAAGTAAATAGTTTATTTAGTATATAAATAATTAACTTAAAATAATTAATAATTTAACACTACCATATATCATATAACCGATACTACCAAATAAAAATACAAGTTCTAAAAATATAAAACTTACTCTAGTACTATTATAATACTTAATTATTTTAAGTATATAAGGATATTTACTACTTATTGTATCTATATACTTGTTGGTATTTATTATGTATAGTGATATTAAATATATAGAAATATTTACTACGCTAAGTAAAACAATAAGGTTAAAAATTAAAAAAGCTACGGCTATATAAACTAAAGGATTTATATTTCCCGTAATATTTATATTTAAACCAAAAGAATTTAATAAATCAATAATATTTTGCATAAGGAATTTTTTAAGAAATTAAAAATAAGAATAGAAATTAAAAATAAGATAAGAGATTAAAAAAAAAAAGATTTACCCTCTTATTAATAAATCATTTTTATTTTACTAATGATAAAATAAACTTTATAAAACTGAATAAACTTTTTAAGGGGCCAGGTCTCTTATTTAATCGATACCTGTTTATATTAAAAATTATTACAAAGTAATATCAATAATACGGGAAATTTATTTAAAACGATAGTTTTAATTACTTTTGTTATTTATCAATATTACTGCTTTTATTAACAGTAGCTATATCAAATAAGGTATTTTCAGCTAAGCCTGTTAGCGGTACAATAACTAAGAACCATGCAAAATAGAAAGCTGTAGCTACTTGTCCTATTTCTACGTAAGGACTATTAGGATGTTGACTCCCAATCCACATTAAAATAATAAAATCTACTACAAATAACCAGAATGCAAATTTCATTAGCGGTCTGAATGAAGAACCTCTAATTCTAGATAAATCTGTATATGGTAGTATTAATAAAATTAATAAAGATCCAAACATAGCAATAACTCCTAATAATTTGTTAGGAATACTTCTTAAAATTGCATAAAAAGGTAAAAGATACCATTCCGGTACAATAGAAGCTGGTGTTTGCATAGGATTTGCTGGTATATAATTATCACTGTGACCTAAGAAATTAGGGTAATAAAATACCAATATACTTAAAACTAAAAAGAAAAAGAAAATAGTTACAAGATCTTTAAATGTAAAGTATGGGTGCATTGAAATTCTATCACCACTAGAACTTATACCATTAGGATTATTAGAGCCGTGTGTATGAAGAGCAATTAAATGTGCAACTACTAAAGCAGCTAATAAGAAAGGTAATAAGTAGTGTAATGAAAAGAATCTGTTTAATGTAGCATTACTTACGCTGAAACCACCCCAGATCACAAAATATTTATGACAGAGTATTTAACCTCCATCCTCATCGGTTAACGATGTTTAGACTATGTCTTCAACCTTGAAAAAGGTTGTGGGGTTCTCGTGTCGAGCTTATTGTTGGTATAACTCACTCGTTAGTCGTTGAACGTTCTTGACCCTTTAATTTAGATATATTTTCTAAATTAATACCGAGTCAAGCTCCGCTGCAAGTAATCTAATATAGACGTTCTTGCAATTCTCCCCATTAATCATTCAAACATTACTGTTTGACGGAGCCGATCTTCACAGAATTAAAAGTTAGTATACAAAATTTAAGTAAGGGAGGGAAAATTAAGATTTTTGTAACGAATACTATTTTGTAAACTTCTTAACCATTTAAAATATTGAATATTTTTTAAGCCGATTAAAGGATGTAAACCTGAAAATGAAAAAAAATTAATTACAGTTTGTATATCCGTTTTAGAGCTAACTGAAAATTGAATATATCTATCCATTTCAATAGAAATATTTCGTTTAGTATTAAATAATAGTTTAAAGGCTTCAAATAACTGAAGATGTATTATTTGTAGGCCGCAGGCGGGGAATTGAAAACATCCATCATTATTCTTTTTAATACAAAAAGAGCCTTCTGCATTAGTAAAACCTACTAACCAATTTTTAAAAAAAGCTAAACTAAGATATTCTAAAGCTGTTTTTGGTAGTTCAAAGATTGTAGGTATTTCTTTAGTTTGAGATATTTGATTATAATGTTTTATTTCATTTTTTAAAATAAACATAGCTAGATCAAATTTTTGTCTTCTATTCTCAGTTAAAAAAAATATATTGTGATGTATTAATAAAGGAAAAATGATTTCTTGTAAATCTGTTTTATTAAATGTTAATTTACAAATTGGGTTTTTAATATCTCGATATATTTGTATTTTTCCTATTTTTAATACAGAGAAAATATACTCTAAACTAGAAATATCTTCTAAACTTAAACAAATTACTAATCTGATAGTTATAAATCCTTTAGTAGTTTTAGTTATTGAAATGTAACCATCTCCATCTATTAAACCGACTAAAAAAGCTATAAATTGATAAGGTATGGATAGATATTCTTCTTTATCTAATCTTATTTTTCTTCCTTTTTTTAATGCTCCGGTACTAACTGTTCCGATTGTTGCTAGTAAAGGTAAACTATTACCTTCGTAAATTAAGCAACCTGTGACGTAAGTTGACTCAACTAAATCTTGTCCAAATACTGGTATAGCACTTAATAAATTAGTAATTACTGTAGCCAAATCTTTAATTTGCTTATTCTAGCTTTATCTTAAGCTTAAATGTTTAAAACAAGCAAACCATGTGCAATATACTTATTTTAATTAAAAATAATTGTAATTTAATACAGTATAATGCCTTGTGTATTATTTAATAAGTGATAGCGATTACTATAGTTATTAAAAAAAAAAAGATTCCGACTGTACATTAAGCGTCGTTTCAGACACCCACCGATGAAGCAGTCTGTAGCGATAGTTTACTCTACCGACGGTCTTAATGCTAAACAAACATTTTTGACCTGTTTTCATCAGTATTGCTATATGGTTAAATCTATAAATTTTTAGTAAAAATTGCTTTATATAAGACCATATAACTATATATAATATTTTTAAATTATTTTATATTTCATTTCAGGTATTATATACGGAGAAACTATATTTCTAAGATCATTCATTGATTCTTTCCAAATATATATAACGTATTTTGAATTGCTCCCCGCTGATTGAACTGAAGCTTTAAGGTTGAAGTTATCATTTAAAGCTTTTACTAAAATTAAACAATCATTATAGGAAAAAGAGTTAGTAGAAAATTTTAAACCTTTTCCTACTTTACTTCCATCATCCATGATTCAAATTGCTAATGCTAATGGACTTAAATATTCAGCAATATTTCCTGGAACTTGTTTAATGTTATTTTTATACCATAATTCATGTATTCAATTAAAACTTGTATAAGTTCAAGTGTTAAATCTAACTATTTTTCTTAATTTACCTTTGGCAGATAATCTGCTTGAGACAACAGGTATTTTAGGATTACAATAACCAGTATGAGATAAAAGTTTGTGTAAAAAATAAAGATATTCAACATGAACAGCTTCTTGATAAAAATTATTCTGGTACCTAATCCAGCAGCTCTTTTTTCAGCGTGAGCATCTCCAAGAAGAGATCCAAAAATTATAGAATAAACATCTTTATTATGAGGACCAATTCTTAAAATACCTTTAAGTCTACTCACTTTTGAAGTAATATCAAAATAAAGAGGAACTATAAGTACTAAAGAAAATAATAAACAAATATTATATATTTGGGGCTTAATAAGGAAACCCCATAGTGACATTTGACCGTAAGGTAAAACATAACCCAGGAAGGCTGTAGCCATCATTACTATTAAAATAATTACTCCTATCGCCCATAATAAAACTCTTGGTGCTTTATATGAACCATAATATAAACCTCTTGCAATGTGAGCATACACAAAAATAAAGAAGAATGATGCTACATTAGCGTGTGTATATCTAACAGCCCAACCATTATTAACATCTCTCATAATATGTTCTACTGAGTTAAATGCAAAATCTACGTGTGGTTGATAGTGCATAGCTAAAAAAATACCAGTTAATATTTGTAATATTAAACAAGTACCTAATAGTGATCCAAAGTTCCATAAATAGGATAGACTTGCAGGTTGAGGTGAATCTTTACAAGTCTTAGTAAAATTTGCGATTTAAAATTTCTCACTAATTAAATAATAATTAAAATTAGAAAATAAAAAATCATTTGTATTTTAATCATTATAAAATATATATAGGCAATATAGTATTACCGCTTTATCGAATTTAGATTTTAACTTTTTTTTTTTTACTATAAGTTTTACACTGTAATTTATATAATTATAAAAATTCTTTTTTTTTTTTAAGCCCAAGAAGAATCGAACTTCTACAGATTCCTTATCAAGAAATTATTCTACCTTTAAATTATAGGCTTAATATTTATAGTGTTTAATTTCAATATAGCGACAATGCCGTCGATATAAGCGTGCCGTATCTGGATTTTGTTTTTAAACTACTTTCTTTTAAAAAAAATAAATAGGTGCAATCGTCCACCTATTCCTATAAATAGAGAGAAATTATAAGGGGAGGCCAGGGAGTAAAATTTAGTATGGAGCTATATCAAAAGCAACTAAAATACTTGGCACTAAAATAATGAATGCCACTACGACCGGTAAAAGATTTAACCAACAGAATTCAATCAATTGATCATATCTTAATCTAGGTAATGTCGCTCTGAACCATACAAACATAAAACAGAATATACATGTTTTTAAGCCTAATACTATTGACTGAATATTTAATATAGTATCATTAACTATTAAATTTGGCATATTATAACCACCTAAGAATAAAATAGCTGTAATACAACTAAATAATACAATTGAAGTATATTCAGCTAAGAAGAAGAATACAAAAATAATTGAACTATGTTCAGTAAAGAAACCAGCAACTAATTCTGATTCAGCCTCTTGTAAATCAAAAGGAGTTCTACTTGTTTCAGCTAAAATAGAAATAAAGTAAATAATAAATATGGGTAATAAAGGTACTATAAACCATACAGATTGTTGACTTTCTATTATAGTAGTGAAATTAAAAGATCCTGTTAATAATATTATAATTAATATTGCTGAACTTAATATTAATTCATAACTTATCATTGCTGCTGTTGATCTTAAACTACCTAAAAAGGCATATTTAGAATTAGCAGACCATCCGGCAAATAATATACCGTATACCCCTAAAGATGATAAAGCTAAAGTATATAAAATACCTAATGGGAAATCAAATAGAGTTAAACCTTCACCAAAAGGAATTATACCCCAGCCTAATAAACTAAAGATTAAAGTACTTACTGGTGCTAAGTAAAATAATACTTTATTAGATTGAGAGGGTATGATTGTTTCTTTAACTACTAATTTTAAAGCATCGGCAAATGGTTGAAGTATTCCGTAGTAACCTACTGTGTTAGGTCCTACTCTTCGTTGGTGTGCAGCTAATTGTTTTCTTTCTATGATAGTCATAAAAGCTACTGCAAGTAAAATAGGTAATAAAACTAATAATACATCTATTAAATTTATGATTATATTAGTTATATTTAATAAAAAATCGTATTGAATCATGTTTTTACTATATAGTGAGATATTTATTATAATTTATAATAATTTTTTAGTCTTTATAAGAGAAGTACTAAAAAATTATAAACTAATACTTTAGATTATTTATTATAAAATACTTATTAGACTGAGAAGTGGTGGTAGAATATAATAAAATATAATCAATAAAGCTTCTACTCTATCTCTCTTAGAGATGTTTGTTAATAAAAAAATTTTTTATATTTTTAACACTGTAACTATTAAATGCAATTTGATTTTAAGTAATACATTCTCTTTTGGAATCGAACCAAAATTGACATTTTAGAAGAATGATGTTCTACCATTAAACTAAGAGAATTATTGAAATAAAATTATATTAGAGTTAAGAAGGAATCGAACCTTGCCATAAATTTTGCAAATTTACTACAGATACCAACTGTAACCATAACTCTTTTTAATTACACTAAGTCTGAGAGGTTAGGATGATAGGCTAAAAAAATAAGATTGTAAGGTTTTCATAGAAAAGGATAATAAAAATATAAAGGAGATTAATAAAAAAACCATTAATTTTAAAATAATTATTTTTTTAAAAAGGGGTAATTATAATTTTCCAGCACTATTTGATAGAAATATTATTATCATTGTAGTAATTATTTATATATAATCTTTTCCCTTTTTTCTTTATAATATTATTTTTAAATGTAAATATAATTATAATAAAATTGTAAAATAATTTGTGTAATATTAAGAAGATAAAATATAATTTGTATACTTTTTTTAATATATTTTTTATATTAAAATTTATTTATTATATCTTTAAATAAAAATTAATATGACTATGTAAATACTCCTTCCTATAAAAATAAGAAAAGATCATTATTTTTACATTAAAAAAATAATACAAATAAAATGAATTTTATAGTAAAATGATATTTATTCTAGATATTATGAGTATAATAATAAGAATGCAATCATTAAAGAGAATAATCCTGTTGCTTCTGCTAAAGCGAATCCTAAGATTGCGTAACCGAATAATTGTCCTCTTATTTGTGGATTTCTAGCTGTAGATGCGATTAATGCTGAAAAGATTAAACCAATTCCAGCTCCAGCTCCGATTAATCCAGAGCAAGCTAAACCTGCACCAATGTATTTTGCTGCTGCTAACATATTTACTAAATAGTATAATATTTTTAATGATAGTGTCTAACATATGACATCTTTAAAACCATACTCTTTTATAAAAAATGAATACCGTAAAGATCTTATAAAAAAAATAATAATTTTATATATAAATAATTATTTTAATAGTGATATCCTAATATAAACACTATAAATATAATTATGGGAGTATTTGATTAAATAATTTTATATATATATAACCAACCTCCACATATTTAATTAAAGGGTTTTATTTGAGATATATGGAGAGCACGGTCTTAATAAACTTAATTTATTGTGTGTTAAAAAGCTGAAAAAAAGAATTGAACTTTTATTTTACCGTCATGAATGGTAGGTTTTAACCTTTAAACTATTTCAGCTAAAATAAAATTTTTAAATAAAATCTTATTAGTAGAGGATAAGAAACCTGGACGCATATCTAACTATAAGGGGAGTTAGATAGTTGTAAGAATAGTTTTGTACATACTATTATATCTAAATATATAGTAACTGAATTTTCTATAAATATTCCTAAGTATCATATAGGTCATTATATTGCACATTTAAAATAAACAATAAAACATACTTAAGTGTTAAAAATTAAAAAAAATTTTTTTAAATGTTTATTTACTGTATTTTGAAAAATAAAAAGAAACTATAAATTTCTTTATTTTTTTATACCACAAATTTCTTTGATTTTTATACATAGAGATACTTATAACCTTACTAAATTATTCACGCAGAACCCCAGTTTTAACTATCTTAACTCTCTTTTTTTATCTAGGGTAAAATCAGAGATTTGAACTCTGAACAGCGTCGCCACAAAACGTTATTTTGCCAATTAAACTAATATTACCTCTTTTATAAATAATAAACTTTTTAATAAAAATAATAATATTATTTACTTATTGAGACTTAAGGACTGGGAAAGTTTTATAGGGTCAGAAACTCCTATAATAAATTATTATAATAATTAATTAAAAAAGAATTTTTTTATAGATAAAATCGGGCACTGTGAGATTTGAACTCACGACTTTTTTTAGAAGTACTTATTTTCAAGATAAGCGCCATAAACCAGACTCGACCAAATGCCCTATAAATTAATAAAAAGGAGTATTGATATAAGCTTTTTATTTAAATAAGACCGAAGGGAATTGAACCCTTATAAGATCCATTATGAGCGAATTGCATTAACCTATTATGCTACAGTCTTAAAAAAAAAATAATAAATTTCTTGAGCAGTAAAGGAATCGAACCTTTTACGGTATAAACCAATTTTTTTACAGAAAACCACCATTACCAATCGGATCACCTGCCCTTAAGAAAACTATTGAAAACACTTGGATTCGAACCAAGACCATTCTCCTTAAAAGGGAGACACTCAACCAATCGAGTTCTGCTTCCTATTTAATATAATGCGCACTGAGTTGACCAGATTCGAACTGATATAGGCCATCACCAAAAAATGGTGTTTTTCCAAATTAAACTACAACTCATAAGCCAAAAACAGGAATTGAACCAGTATTAGATTCTTACAAGGAATCCGTTTTAACCATTTAAACTATTTTGGCTAACTTACTTTTATATTTATAAAAATAAGAAATATTATAAATCCCTATAAAAAGATGATGTGCCTCAGGAGAGAATTGAACTCACTTCTTTAATGCTTCAAATTAACGCTTTTACCATTAAGCAACTGAAGCTACTCATCATTTTTTTTTTTTACAGATATAGTAAAGAATAAAAATAGAAGTAAAATAGAATTTTAAGACAGAAATGGAGATAGATAGACTCGAACTATCATACTTGTAATGCAACTACAATTGATTACCAATTATCAGATATCCCCTTTCATTTTAATACTCTTTTATATTTTTATTTGTAAATCTTTAAAAAACCTTTAATAATTAATAAATCTAGACCACTCTTATCAAAAAAAAATATTTATTAATTAATCTTAAAAATTAATAGAATACCAAGAATTTAAAGTTAAGGTTTTATAAATACTATAAATTATTATAAGTAAATTTGTATTTTATACATTATATATACAAAATGCAATTAAGACTGAATTAATTTATCAGTATACCGGTAAATTTTAACATTTTATAATAAAATACTTTAGTTTCATCCTAAATTAATATTAAAATATTTAAAACAGAAAATAAATTATTAAATACAATATTATTTTCCATGTGTATCTAAATTTTAGGAACAATTTAACTTTACCTGGTCCTGCGTAGGTTACTGACTTAATAATTAATAAATTAAATAAAAATAAACACGATATTCTAAATATATCATAAAAATGTAGAAATGTTAATATGTTATAAAACAAGAATAATTATAAAAATAAGGGGAAAATTTAAATTTTCATTAATACGTTAGGGTATTAAATAACTTAATTATAACTATATTTAATTATTAGGATTAGATGAGGCCATAGAAATAGCACCACTACCTATTTCTAAAATAAATCCTATAGTTAATACAATAAAGAATATTAGTGCAATAGTGAAACCAAAAACACTAATATTATATAAAGTAACAGCAATAGGGAAAAGAAGAAGAATTTCTAAATCAAATATTAAAAATAGCATAGCTACAATATAGAAGTTAATATAGAAAACATTTCTAGTTTGTCCGTAAATAGGTGAGAAACCACATTCATAAGCAGAAACTTTAGATTCATAAGCATTTTTAGGAGCTAATAAAAAATTTAATAATAATAAAATTCCAGATAAAATAGGAACAAAAATAAATAACATTAAAATATTATTCATTTAATAATAAAATAAAGATAATGCTAGTAATTGTGTACTATTTAATAAAATTGAAGGTTTAAGGATAAAAAATAAAATAAATAAAGTTAAAGTTGAAATCATAAAACTATGAAGTGAACTTAAAGAGAAATTATCTTTAGTATCTTCAGTTATTTCTTCTACGTCAGTATGTAATACTTTAATAATTTTTAAATAATAAGAAGCACTAATTACACTAACTAATATTGCTATGATACCGATAAAATAATATTCACTTTGCATTGCTGAACTTAAAACAAATTGTTTTGAAAAGAATCCTAATAAAGGAGGTACTCCTGCCATACTAAATAAACAAATAGTTAAACTTAAACTTAATAGTGGATTATTAAAAAATAAACCTTTAAGTTCAGTAATATATTTGATATCTCCTCGCCCTGACGGCATAAATGATTCTAATATAGATTGACTATTATTTTTTAAAATATAACCTAAAGCTATTAAAATTAAAAAAGTATTTAAATTAGTAATAGAATATTGTATAATATAAAATAAGAATGAGTCTATAGCTTGTTCAGTATTTATAGCTAAAGCTAATAAAATGAAACCTATATGAGAAATAGTACTATAAGCTAATAATCTTTTGATTTTAGATTGAGCTAAACCTACTATTGTTCCTATTAATAAAGATAATAAGGAACTTATTAAGAATAAATTTTTTAAGGAGAAAGAAAAGATTGTTATTAAACTATTTCCTATTTGACTTTGAATTTCTAATAAAAAGATTAATATTGATATTTTAGGCATGATAGTTAACCATATTGTTACTATTGTTGGACTATCATTATACACATCTGGTGCCCAATTATGTAATGGTGCTGCAGATACTTTAAATAAATATCCTACTATTATTAAAACTATTCCTAAACTTAATCCTTGTAATATTTGAGTATTTTCACTTACACTTATTAGATTATAGATACTTTCTAAATTAGTTAAACCTGAATAGGTATACACTAATCCACTTCCTAATAAGATAATACAAGAAGATAGACTACCTAATAAAAAATATTTTAATCCGGCAGAAGTTGCTGATTCTGAATCTCTATATAATGTACTTAAGATATACACCCCAAATGATTGCAATTCTATACTTAAATACATTGAAATTAAATCAGCGGATGATACTAATAATGATGCTCCGAAAGTACTAAATAGTACTATTAAAGAATATTCTCCAGCATACGGAATTCTATCTGTTAAAATATTATTATTACGATTTGACGTAGAAGAGATATATTTTGAGGGCCAGGCTATTAATATTAAACTTCCTATTAATAGTATAAAGAAATCTAGTAATTGAGAAATGCTTGTTACTTGGAATAATCCACTATATATACCTATACCTGATCCAATTGACTGAATATAGAAAGCATTTAAGGCTAATGCTCCGGCATAAATGAATATTATAGAAGAAATTCTTACATATAAGATTGATCTTATATTTTGATTGATTGAAGGAAGGGCTATTGCCACTATTAAAATTAAGATACTTAAAAAGATCATTGCTCCATATTTATTAATTCGCCAAATAAATAAGTAATCGGAATAGAGAGGAGTCGAACCTCCAAGGGTTTTACCCAAACAATTAGCAATCGTATTAACTTACCTATGAAAACTATTCCTATTTTTAATGTAAGTTAATAAATATCCAAAATTATTGCATACAATTCTTTTATACAAATATTTAATATTTAATATTAAAAAAAAATTTTTTTTTCCTTATAAATATTTAGTTATAGAGTTTTATAACTCATTTTATAAAATTTAATTATTAATAACAGACAATTCTCTCTTATTTGTTTATAAATATTTTAAATAAATAATCAATTACTCAATTATGTTAATAAATTAAATAGAAATTTATTTCAAAATAGTTCATTTAGTAACTATTTCTTCTTTCGCTGGTAATAAAATATCATTAGGATTAAGTATGCTCTTATCACTACTAGAATAGTAGTGTTATGAATATCAATTTTAAAATAATAAGTATTGATCATTTATTTAGAAGTACTTCTTACATGCACACTGTATAAAAATGTGAAAAAGGTGTTTTTGCCTTTTAATTTATATTGAAATCTTAAATCAGGAAGTCAATTTGTAGTTTTTGATATTGTTTTAAAATATAAAAATTTAGAGTAATAAGAACTACAGATAAATGTATTGACTAAAAATAGAATGCATATATAAATAACAGCAAAAATAAAAATAAACTAATATCACTGTAAGAATATCTAATTTATTTTTATTTGGAGAATCTATTTTTTATGATTTAACTTAACCTCTATGTAGAAGTTTTAAATTTTCTAGTACTGTTAACTTAATGTGAGTAATTGATATTCAGTAATTAAGCTGAAGCCATAGTTTATAAGCCTCATTATAGTGCAAATTACTTAATTGAATTTTATAAATAAGATGAAGTAAATCGTGTTATTAATGTTGAGTTTAAAAATAAAGGTTGTAAATTATTAGAATTTACTGACGAATTATTAGAATAAATAAAACCTTGATAAATTCAAGAGACTTATAAATGATAAAACATTTTTAATTTAATAATGATGTATTACAACACAAAATAAAAATTATAAATTTAAATGCTTTAACCTCTTAACCCCAAAGTTATATCCATAAAGTACTAAGTATTAAAATATTTAAAACTAGAAATGATAATGGAACTTAATCCCTTATGCTATTAGTATTTATGATGTTAAATAATCTAAATCATTTTATATGACTGACTTAGCATAAGTATATGGTTAAATCTTGGATATTATAATTAATGAATAAAATATATAATTAATTAATTATTAAATTATAAGGTATAAAAAGGGAATGAAAAGAATGTTTCAGTAAGTTTTGTATTTGTATTTTATTTTTTTTTATACAAAATTCTCTATAATTTATAAGTATATTTATTTATTTTACGATTGTCTTGCATGTTAAAAAAATTTTTTTTTTTCAAGTTTCATAACCTTCTGTCACTTTTAAATTTTTTGTTTTTAAAGATAAATGAAGTAAGTAAATATACTTACACTACCCCTAAAGTTGCCATAGTTAGTGAACCTAAATCTAAAAAGTTAAGTAATTTAATATTAAAAATGATTTTTAAGAATAATTAGAACCCTTTAAGTTAATTACAAATTTATTCACAATTTAAAGAAAAGATTAAAACCATTTTATTAATTTTTACTTATTTTCTTTAAATTTTAATATTTATATTTTTCATACAGGGAAATATTAAATATATTATTATAAAATTGATACATAAATTTTTATTCTTATAAAAATAAATAACATAAAATTAAAGCCTGATGGCTTTTATAAAAGGTAAATTTTTAAAAATAAAAACAATTAATAACATCCAGTCTTAATAATAAATTAGTAATGCTAAACTAAATGTTTTACAACACTTTCATTTGCATCCTATTTAGAAATGTTCTATTTCTTATTATATATTAACTAAAAATAGTTAATAAGATAGTTCTAGGGGATAGCTTCCTGCTTAATATTCATTCAGCGCTTATCTATCATGTTTGTGGCTACCCAACTATGCTATAAAAACAATTGGTACACTAGAGAAACACAGCCTATTGATCCTTTCGTACTAGAAGGTCTGCCCCTTTTTACTATTTTTCCCTCCAGAAGATAGGGACCATACTGACTCACGTCGTATTAAACCCAACTCGCGTAACCTTTTAATCGGCGAACAGCCGAACCCTTCCAAGCTTCTACCCCCGGAGGATAGGTTGAGTCGACATCGCAAATTTTAGTATAAAAAAATATACTCCCTCCACAATCCTAAGATCTGAGGGTTTAATCTTTCAATTAAAATTAGACTATATTTTCATCCAGCACAAGAATACATTTATGTTGCACCTGGATGTTGACATGTAGTCGTTGAAGGCTTTCTTATTTTACAGTTGCATTACCTGAACAAGAAAATTCCCTGCTGATTACCCAATCTTTAAGATTTTTACTAAAAAAGTACTTAAAGCTCTAAGGGTGTTCCAGCAAATAGTCAACTTCTATATAAATATTAATATTTATATTCCCCGATGTCTATTAACTAAATTAAGTATCAAAGATATCTATATCAGATATTATGTCTCATCCACTCGGACATTTTAAACAATAATATTGAGACTATGACTTGCTTAAATTAGATTAGTTTTTTTTCAAGGTGCCAATCAGCCGGGACAATGTGTACTCTCACCAGCTATCAGCCTGTTCAAAAATGTTATCGTAAACTATTTAAAATTTACTTCTTACCTTCACAGGTAAGTTCAGACTATGTCATCGTCTTATTATCTATAAAACAATTATACTTTGAATTTAGGTAATTTATATTTCATTTCTTCCAGTACGAAAGGGCTTATTAATGAATAAAATCTAGAATAACTAGTATCTTTAATTACAATAATTTTTTTATTTTTGTTTGATCGCACGTCACCTAACATTAAACCTATTACTGATTCTTTTGTTCTATAGATAGTTCTATTAAACTATCTTTATATTCTTTAAGTTTAGCACTATTTGGTCCTAAACCTATTACTTCATTTTTTAATATATTTTTCATTTTAACTAATTATTTATTTATTTACTATAATAAAAATATGTTAGCAGCAGATTTTTTATATTTACATTAATATTTAAATTAGTTTAATGAAGACGCCGGGCGCTCGTGGAAAGATTATTATTTACACTATTCACTTTCTAGTCGTTGAACGTTCTTACTTCGAATATTTGTGTAGAAGTAAGCTTCGCTGCAAATTTACTTATTTTTTATAAGTGGTCTTTGCAATTCACCCGGTTTATTACTTCTATTTTCCAATAGAAGAGGACAACAATTTATCCCTAGCGTAACTTTTATCGATTGATCCCCGTCTATTCCATAATATAGCGAAGGGTCACTATGCCCTACTTACGTATCTGTTCGACTTCTAAGTCTTTCAGTTAAGCATGCTTTCCGCCATTACGCCGATTACAACCTTTCTCACTGGTTGATTGATTTCCATTCAATTTTCTAGCTATACCTTATGTTAATAAAATATAAATAAATTTATATTATACATAGTTCGTACAATTACTATGATTTTTCAGTAAGTATTTCTATTAAGAATTAATTATAAAATATCTTTGGATGTACTTTGCTACTTTATCAAAGACGACCGCCCCAGTCAAACTGCCAATTAGCCACCTATCCCTTAAATTTTTTAATTATAAGGTAAATATTAACCCAACCAAAGTCAGAAGGTATTCCATCTTTCGTCTATCGACATCCCTAATTCCTATTAACTAAGGTTGTTGTAGATCAATATGATAGCTAACTACAGTAAAGCTGCATAGGGTCTTCCCGTCCACCTGGAGGCAACCCGCATCTGCACGGGTAATTCAATTTCACTGAGCAAGTTGTAGAGACAGTGAGACCATCGTTACACTATTGATACCAGACCACATTTAATGGCCAATTTATTTCTACCTTTGGATCCTCATAGTTAAGACCGCTATTAACCAGACTTTCAATCAGTTACAGTCACCCATAACCTCTCTTATGTTAATGGCATTGGGCAAATTTCATCCAGAATACTATGATTTTTCATCATTGCTCTGAATTGTGTTTTTAGTAAACAGTCGGGGCCTCCGATTTTGTGCCACCCTTTGATACCTTCTCTTAATCCTAACCTTCTACAAATAACGTAAAATTACGATATAAATAAAATTAAGGAAAAAAAGAAAAATATTAGGGTTCCTCTTTTCGTCAAACTTATGAGGAGAACTTGCCGAGTTCCTTAACAACTTTTAGCTCTGCGCCTTAGTATTCTCTACTTACGAACCTGTGTCGGTTTAGGGTACGGTAGTTAAAAAAAATATTATTTTCCTGGTCCAAAAAAGGACTTTCTATTTTATACTCATCAGTCAAAACTTTGGTTTTGTACCTTAGAGGCCGCATTAACATAAGGTGGTTTAACCTTTCCTTATAACCCTTTCGTATTCGGCGAGAAGTATTATAACTTCTTTTTACGTTACTCATGTCAGCATTCTCTCTTCAGTGACCTAAAAACAATGAAACACTGTTTTATCATCAGTATACTGAATGTTCTACTACCTATATTTTTAATCTTCTTATAATAGATATTAAAAATAAACACGATATCGGTTGATTTTTTAAGACCCGTTAAATTTTTGGCGTAATATTCTATTCCCATCTTAGTAGATGAGACGATGGCTGCTACGTTGTTACATTACGTTTATTAAAAGATAGCGACTACCAGGCTCACTTTACAGCTGCATTCAATATATTACTTCCTTCATTTCACTTAAAAATCATTTGGGACCTTGTTTCGTGTTCTCGGCTGTTTCCGTCTTGACTACCCAACTTAGCATGAGCAGTCTGAATATCTAACATCAATTTATGTCATTCCGAGATTCTCTTCCATTGGTAAGATTTTCGACGTCCCCGCAACCTAAACTTTATCTATTTTAATATCCATTTGAACACTAAAATAGTTAGTTGGGAACTCAGTGCTGTACCACCATAAATCTTGTTTAGATGTCATACTTACATATGTTTCGTAGAAAACCAGCTATCACTAGGTCAGATTGGCATTTCACCGCTTCCTAAAACTCTTCGGAGAATTTTGCTACATTCACCCGTTCGATCCATTATAATCTGGTCTTAGGAAGATCACCTAGCTTCGGGTCTAATAGAAGTAACTTATCCATTACTATTCCTAGAAAATATTAAACTTCAACTTTACAGTTTGAAGGATATCCTATATTTTATTTTATAAAAATAAATATACTATTAGCTAGTTAGTGTGGTCGCTTTCACTAAGGCTTTTAACCTTGCTACTCCTATTAACTTGCTGACCCATTATGCAAAAGGTACGCCGTTATTTATTGTTATAAATTTCGACTGCTTATAGAGT